GACGACTATACTTGATTCTATCAGAAAATGGGCACACAAACCTTTGAAAGTGGCTGGACGTACGATTAAACCTTCATAGCATGTGATATTTATCAACGCACGTTCAGCCAACTCAAATGGAAAATATCGAGTAATGTTTCAGTCATAGACTATTTTTTATTCCAGAAGCGTTTCCAGAGGGCTACTACAACCAACACACCTGCACCAACTAATCCAATTAGTGCCGCGTACATACCACGCGCTCCTGATACTCTCAGTGGTGGTGATGGTGGCTGTATCAAGATCGACGCAAAAGGTGCTTGCGAAACTGAATCTGCGTATGCACCACGGAGCTGATCGGCTTTGGTAGAGGTCATTGTTTTTGCCATAAAAAGACGAGGCCCGAAATACATTTTTCCTCGTACCAGGGGTTCAAACCCAAAACCAACACGGATATCTGAATTGAGCACGTTTTGGCAAAGCTCGCGAGATCCAAAGATCGATCGTGGGTTTTCTACTGACGTCGCAAACCGAATCGGGCCATAGCCTACTTCAGTGCTCACCGCACGGTTTTTTGAAAAGAGCCCAAACTGGCCATACCCTACTGAATACTTGTTACGTGTTACCTGGCCACGTAGGAACCTTCCAAATGTTCCAGGGAGTGGGTTGATCTGGATTGTAAACGAAGGGCGACACATGCGCGTATTGCGTATAACATTATGTGTAACCCCAACACCCAATTGGAATTGAAACGACGGAGTGCCGAGAGAATAACCCCCAGTAACACGAAGTACGGTCATACCCTGCGCTGCTGGTACGTGTCGTGGAGTTAATTCACGTAAGCGTCGTAACGCAGCTTCTTTTTGAGCCTGTGTTGTTTTTAAAAGAGCATTCAGGACGACAATTCGATCATCGGCCGCCCATAAATTATCGAGCGCTGCTGCCAGCTGCTTCTGAGCTTCCACTAGTTGAGCTTGAGCTTCTAACGCTTCGGCCTTAGCCTCGTCGATTCTTGTTTTCAATTCCTTACGCCCCGCCACTAATCGTTGACCTCGCTCGGAATTTTCCCGAGCTCTGGCTTCTGCCGCATCCCGCTTCTCTAGCTGCATTCTAGATTGCTCTACCATTCGGTCACTAATCTTTTTTGCCCTGTCACGTTCTCGTGTAACGATTGCTAATTCATGTTGAATTTCATTAATTCGAGTTTGTTGGTGTCGAACTAATGCTTCTGGTGTCATTTGCATATTAAAACTCCTCCTCAGTTTAATAAAATTATCGGTCTCCAGAGCATTTATTGTAGGTGTTTGGCATGTCGGCATATACCCTTGCAAACGCTTTTCCTGAAGCACAAAGAGCATACCACATTTGGATAAAATGTCAAGTGTACTGTCCACGTGCATGGTCAAGGGTTCCAGACCTAGGATTTGAATTTGATATGTCGACTCCTTTGGACATACCGGTTTAATTAAAAGGGCCTCTACTGTCCCCGCGCGTCGGCATATGCGCCTAATAAAACGTGGTAATATTAGATTGGATCGCCAAATAAATTCGAATGAAAGGGCCTGTAAGGTAGGATTTCTTCGACGTCCGCGAAGCAAGCGAAGACAGGATGGAGGAAACGACACGAGACAAATAAGGTTCTATGAGAGAGACGTACGACGGGAGGATCTAACGACCCTCCCCGTCGACAGCGAGTCATCGAACCAATATGTCGATTCGATTAATCTAATGGTTTCATAGAAAGTACCGGCTCGTTGTCACGATCAATACCTTTTTCAAAACCAGCTGCAGCTGCACGAGCACGACCTGCGTGCCATAGGTGACCAACAAAGAAGAAGAAACCTAAACAGAAGTGTGATGTTGCTAACCAGCTTCGAGGTGAAACGAAGTTAACCGCGTTAATTTCTGTCGCTACACCACCTACAGAGTTTAATGACCCTAACGGTGCGTGTGTCATATATTCAGCCGCACGACGTTCTTGCCATGGTTGAATATCGTTCTTTAATTTGTTTAAGTCTAATCCGTTTGGACCACGTAATGGCTCTAGCCACGGACCACGGAAATCCCAGAAACGCATTGTTTCACCACCAAAGATGATCTCACCTGTTGGTGAACGCATTAAATACTTACCTAAACCAGTTGGACCTTGTGCCGATGCAACGTTTGCACCTAAACGTTGGTCACGTACTAGGAATGTAAATGCTTGCGATTGTGATGCTTCTGGACCTGTTGGACCGAAGAATTCACTTGGGTATGCCGTGTTGTTAAACCATGACATACAACATGAAATGAATGACATTAATGACACAGCAGCAATACTGTATGATAGGTATGCTTCACCAGACCATACAAATGCACGACGTGCCCATGCCCATGGTTTTGTTAAGATGTGCCAAATACCACCGAAGATAAGTAATGTACCAATCCAGATGTGACCACCAATAATGTCTTCCATGTTGTCAACACTTACGATCCAACCATCACCACCAAACGGTGATTTAAGTAAGTAGCCAAAGATAACACCTGGACTTACTGTTGGGTTTGAGATGATACGCACGTCACCACCACCTGGTGCCCACGTGTCATACACACCACCGAAGTATAATGCTTTCCACACAAGTAACCATGCACCAATTCCTAGAATAATTAAGTGAATTCCAAGAATTGTTGTCATTTTGTTCTTGTCTTTCCAAACATACCCGAAGAATGGGAATGATTCTTCAAGCGTTTCAGGCCCGATTAATGAGTGGTACACACCACCGAAACCTAAAACTGCTGATGAGATTAAGTGTAATACACCACATACGAAGTATGGGAATGTGTCAACAACCTCACCACCTGGACCAACACCGTACCCTAATGTCGCTAAGTGCGGTAAAAGGATAAGACCTTGTTCATACATTGGTTTTTCTGGTACAAAGTGAGCAACTTCAAATAAGTTCATCGCACCTGCCCAGAAAACGATTAAACCTGCGTGTGCAACGTGTGCACCAAGTAATTTACCTGAAAGGTTAATTAAACGAGCGTTACCAGCCCACCAAGCAAAACCAGTTGATTCTTGGTCACGACCACCAACAACTAAACTACCATTAAAGAGCGTTTCCACGTGGTAATACCTCCTCAGGGAATACAAGTTTTTCATGTGGTTGGTCTTGAGCAGCCATCCACGCACGGATACCTTCGTTTAGAAGGATGTTTTTCGTGTAGAATGTTTCAAATTCTGGGTCTTCTGCCGCACGAATTTCTTGTGAAACGAAGTCATATGCACGTAAGTTAAGTGCTAGACCAACAACACCAATCGCACTCATCCAAAGTCCAGTAACTGGAACAAAAAGCATGAAGAAGTGTAACCAACGTTTGTTTGAGAACGCAACACCAAAAATTTGTGACCAGAAACGGTTTGCAGTAACCATTGAGTATGTTTCTTCTGCCTGAGTTGGGTTGAACGCACGGAATGTGTTCGCACCATCACCATCTTCAAATAATGTGTTTTCTACAGTTGCACCGTGGATTGCACATAATAAAGCGGCACCAAGAACACCCGCAACACCCATCATGTGGAATGGGTTAAGTGTCCAGTTGTGGAAACCTTGGAAGAATAAAATGAAACGGAAAATTGCTGCAACACCAAAACTTGGAGCAAAGAACCAACCTGATTGACCTAATGGGTAGATTAGGAAAACAGATACGAAAACAGCAATCGGCGCTGAGAACGCAATTGCGTTGTATGGACGTAATTTTACTGAACGTGCAAGTTCAAATTGACGTAACATGAAGCCGATAAGACCAAATGCACCGTGTAAAGCTACGAATGTCCATAAACCACCTAGTTGACACCAGCGTGTAAAATCACCTTGCGCTTCTGGACCCCATAAGAATAATAATGAGTGGCCCATACTGTTTGCAGGTGTTGAAACCGCAGCCGTTAAGAAGTTACACCCTTCAAGGTATGAACTTGCTAAACCATGCGTATACCATGAAGTTACAAATGTTGTTCCTGTAAACCAACCACCCAGGGCGAAGTATGCACACGGAAGCAGTAATAAACCAGACCAACCAACAAAGACAAAACGTTCACGACGTAACCAGTCATCAACCTCGTCGAACCATGTACGTTTTTCTTGAGGTTTACCGATAGCGATTGTCATAGCAAAACTCTCCAAAATAAAAAGAAAATTTTTTACAATTTTCACGAAATGTAATTGGTTTTTAGATAAGCGTAACGAAGCAGTTTACCTAAAAGCGTTTTATTTAATAGTACTCTTAAAATCACTTTGTTCAGCCTACTCTTTTTATGGCCTAACCATAAATTATTCAGCATGAACGGACATTGTTCATTTAGATCAGTTTAATTTTAACTAAACTGAAATAAATAACAATTGTTGCTCCTAGAAAGGCACCTAAAAAACCAACATACCCAAGAATGGTAATCATAAAAAAGAAAAAGGATTACGATATAGAATATCGGCGAGGGCTTACATTACAAAGAATTTGTAATACGGTCGCCACGGCGATATTGCAAATAAGCGGTCACAAAAAGGCCGGTCATCGTCACTGGTACGAGACCCAGCACAATACCCGATAATAACGGTTCAACCATAAAAATAAAAAATATCATGACAACCCACCGCATCGATTGGGTTTTGAGATTATAGCAAGATCTTGCTCTTTATAGCATAGCTCATTGTGCACACAAATAATAGCTGGAGTACAGGAACCTAACACACTTTTGAAACGCCCCATCACCCCAACAGGGAGCCTTCGCATTACCGGTTCGTTCCGTAAACAGGTCACAGCACGGTTTCTCCTGCGTGCTACGCTCAAGATGTCTTTATTAGGAGAGTGCGTGCGGCAATTATCAGCCGCACGCGGTGATCTGCGACCATAGGGTCACAAGGGGTTCCGAGTTACGTCAGGTAGGCTTGATAAAAATCATGCGCCTGTTTGATAATCGGTCGAATTCTATCTGGAATCAAGGCATCAAGGTCGATTTTTAACGTTTCATGACCTGGCCATACAAAGCCACCTCGGTCAGCAAATGGTGTTGGAGGTTTTGTAGTAAACAACCAACTCAGATTTGTATGAGGTTCTCTGACCCCAAACCCTGTTGGCCACTGTTCCCCTTTCCACGGCTCGAAGTCTTCTTCCATGATAGCTACAGTCTCTTGCATTAAGCCGGCACTTTCAACTTTTGGTAGACGCTCATAATTAGGGTTAAAACGTGTTACCAGATCAACGTCAAGGTTGTCAGCGTTGGGGTCAAGTTTATGGCGTTCACCACGGTCTGAAGCATAGACACCTCGACGGCTATCCCAACGTAGATGGTCGTTTGCCACAGAAGCTGGTACGGGCCACCATGTAAACACAATTTCATTCTCGTTGCGCTGACGTTTTGCCTTATTATTCGTTTTTGGTTGTTTTTCGAATTCTTGCTTTGCCAATGTGGCTAAACCCTTATACTCTTTAAATTCAGACGGAATTGTCATGCGTGCTCCAGCCAAACTACGTGGAAGGAGTCGGTTTGTTAAGACAAATTGACGTTTTGTTTCGTCCCAACCGCAATAGAATGGGCTTGTGTTGGTTGGTTTGAAGAATGGTTTTGGACGGCGGGCGCGTTTACTTGGCTTCGAGTTTACTCGCGCAGCCTGTTTTAGTTCACGGGCCTTTTGTAATTCTTCATGAATCATTGGGTTATGGCTTTGCGTGTCGTCAAACAACGGCATATCGTATTTAAAGACGCGTTCTCGACTTTCCGGGAAATTCGGATGTGCATCTGGGCTCAGATCAATGGCAAAGAGTCGACGTGCAATACGGTATGTGCCTTTAAATTGGTGATTAAACACCTTATGAGCAAAACTTTTCACACCACCATATGCCAGTCGAAACTCATCTGAATTATTCATACGGCGGTATTTACGCAGCGAGTTGTAATAATCAGAAAGCATTGTGCGTTTATAGTACAGTTCCGCCTCTTCGTCCGCAGTTAATAGGTGCGTTTTTGGTTGGCGCGCGAGAAATGCGTCAATATCTGTCCGCATGAGCACTTTGTAAAGCGGGTTATTCAAAAATAGATTTTGCACTTGGCGTTGTTTGCGTCCAGGAAAGTTCACATGCTTCGGACGCATTTTTTCTTGTAAATTTTCCGGGAAATATGAGTTGAGCCCAGGCCAAATCCAGGGAAGTGTCATTTTTCTCGTTTCTTCGTTGTCATTGACTTTTTCGAGTTGCTCGTAATGCACCTTTTCTTGAAAATTTTGTTGCACTAAAAACTTTGAAACCTTTGTTGTGATTGGGGCACTCAAATCAAATTGTTCCACGGTGTCGCGTTGACTTCTTTCGGCCTCATTTCGTAGATCGTTTAGCAGCCGTTGCGTGTTTTCAATTTTAGCAAAGTCGGACGTATCGAGTAAATTATGTGCTAATCGGTAGGCTGCATTAATTTCCGACTTATTTGCATGGTGGGTAAACGGTTCATCTTTCCAAGTGTAATTATCAACAATGGTAAATTGATCGAAGTGTTCAGGTGACCACAGATGGTGACGTTTTTCTTGTTCAGCCAGTTGCGCTTGTTCGGCGTCTCGTGTTTCCGCCTGTTCGCGCTGTCTGCGATCTTGCCGTTCTTGGGCTGTTTCGGTCCCCATCATTTTTGCCAGCCGATCACCTGTACCCGTCTGCTCTAACCAACCATAAAAACGTTTAAGGTTCTTTTTATGCCGCTCAATAAAATCCCATCGTGTACGCAGGCGTTGGTTATGCTCCGACGTCCATGCATATTCCACGGGAATTGTGTAATCTTCGTGCGCTCCAAACACACTTTCATCACGAGCGCGTCGATTTTCAGGGTTCATTTTTCCGGGCATGTACCGCATGAAGATTCCGCGATCAAAACCAGCGAGCGCTTGGTCTGTGACCACTTCACGTGGGAACTTAACATCCCCCTCCCACCTTTGTAAAAATAAATCATGCATTGTATTGGGTGCAAAAACGCCTGGGACCAGTGCCGTGTCGTAGGGTACGAACCCTAAGGGGTTCGTCACAAAGTAGTCAACCCCATAACAAGGAATGGAGCTCAGGGCTAATGTCATAATAAACAATTTACTATACCGGTGGTAGTACGCATGGAAGCGGACCTGTGTGATACGGAAAATTCGTGTGATCGCCAACCTAACGCCCACCGCTGCCCAGTAGGATAAATAGGTAAATACCACTGAACCAAGCATAAAACCGAAAAGGTACAGACTATGCTGCGCCGTTAGGTTAAAACTGGTACTGGTTGCAGGCTCCAAGAAGTTTGGTTCAAGCCCAAACGTTAAATTGCTGATGTGTTGAAAAATTAAGCTTTGTTCGCAGAGGGTGAGGGCAAATGCGCCAGCTCCCATGGCGAGGAAAGCTTTTTGATGTTTGGCCGAAAATTCACGGTATTGGACCACACCTCCTGCCTGCCCCATATCATAGACAATAGACAGAATAATGGTTAACCCAATAATGTAATTCCAGGGCTCAAATTGTAACCACGGGATAATAACTGCTCGACACCCAAATAAGACGAAGAAGAGCAGCATCGAATGCCCGGCAATAACCCCGAGACTTGTTACTGCAGCGGCTGGCCAGCCTTGTACATAAAAGCGCCGTAATGCAATTAACTGGGCACACGAAAAAGGCAATGCCGTAAAAATACTGTTGAGAAACCCAATTACAAATTTATTTTGGAGTAATGTAGGTGTTTCAGCAAAACTAAAAACATTTAAGATTGGATTTTCAGCAAAATAAAGATGTTCCTTAACAACGGCTTCCGTATACTGTGGGATTAAAACCGGTAAATACGCTAAATCGCGCAACCATTGAAAGGTAATAACATATAACAAGCCAACTTTTACACTTGATAGAAGATAAAAGAAAGTTTGTTGTAAAAATTGCACGACATTCATTTCTTGGCCCAATGCATCAAAACTGGCATTAATCCAATCAATATAATCTCGAATGGCTGTCACAAAAACCATAGGTTCTCCGATAGGTCAAATAGAAATAAGATCAAAGCGTGGGGCCCAAATGCTCAATGCGTCGTATTACTGCCGTGTAACTTCGAACAATGCGGGTTGCTGGCTATGTTAGAGTCGTAGCTGGCGGTACCGTGACTGGAACCAGTTTACGCTTAATAACACGATTCCGGATAAAAACAAGAATACAGTGCCAATCACCGTTGCCGTTAAATACTCATATTGTTCTAAATTTTGAAAAATTAATACGGAAACAAGTAAATCATTATAGGGCATATTTGAAGATACGACGACAACAGCGCCGTATTCACCTAATGCGCGTGAAAACGCCAAGGTAATTCCCGTTAAGAACGAGGGGAAGATTGGGGGTACGATGACCTTCCAAAATGTTTTGAATGGTGATGCACCTAAACTCCAGGCTGCTTCCTCAAGTTCTGGGTCGAGTGCTTGAAGTACGGGTTGTACAGTACGCACAACAAAAGGAAATGAAACAAACAGCATGGCCAAGGCGATACCTGTTTTGTTATACATGAGGGAAATGCCGAATTTGGCGGCCCAGCGCCCAATCCACCCATTGGGGTTATAAATTGTCATAAGGGTCAACCCTGCCACCGAGGTTGGAAGGGCAAAGGGAAAATCAACGATTGAGTCGATTATTTTTTTGCCCGGAAAATTGTACCGTACAAGCACCCAGGCAACTAAAAACCCGAAGCACCCGTTGATTGTCGCCGCGAGCAACGCGAGTGACAAGGTGACCTTGTATGCTGAAAGGGCTTTGGCCGTCGTCGCGAGTTTCCAGAAATCCCCAACTAACGCTTGACTTGAATATTTAATCAAGACAGAAATGGGTAACACTAGCAAAAAGCCTAAATAACTCAACACAAGAATCCACATCCATGGCAACGTGCCCAAGGATGTGTTTAGAAATCTTGAAAAAGGATGGGCTTTTTCAATTTGGTTTTTACTAAAATTGGTCATACATCGAGGATGCAGAAGGATCCGATTTGGTTTTTATTTGTCCGTGCCAGCTTGATCTGAGACACGGCGTTTTAAAAGTGAAAGCGCTAGTGCTAAGGCTTTTTCAGCCTTATCGCGCGCTTCTTGTTTCCATAATGTTTTACGTGTGCGTGTTTTTGCTTTTGAAAGACGTTTTTTAGGAACAGGCATAATTAAAAGAAGATAAACAAATAGATAAAATTCAAGTGATTAGTGAAATGATCTTAGTGAAAGTATACCATAAATTTTTGAAATGTATACTTTTTTACGGGATTAGACAGCGTCGAATTCATTTTCGTGCTAAAAACCCTTGCATCACTTTTTAAATCCACGTACCATTGTATATATGATGGTAAACGAGTTGCTAACTCAATGGTAGAGTATTCGGCTTTTAACCGACTAGTTCTGGGTTCGAGTCCCAGGCAGCTCAATGTGGTCCGTTGTACCAAATCCCATTTTGGCGAGCAGTGGGAGAATAATATACCGAATTTGGGCCCGTGTGTTTGTATATGTGCTATTGACTCGGTCCGGATAGACGGGTAGCTGGTGTGCGTGAACAATAAACCCCGTTTCGTGTCGACTCAGCCGCCCCAAAGGACGGAGTACTGGCGCCACGGACTCCGGTGTGTGGCCGCGGTCCGTTAGCGGCGGTCCATGACGTGTCAGTGTACGCGCGAAGGTAAAGAGCGTCGACTCGTGCGCATCGGATTGTGTATGTCCATTGACGAAGACATGGGGTGTATTGGGATCGGTCAATCGTGTATTTGTGGACGCACGCCAGTGACTTGCGCCGCGTTCGGAGTCGACTCGGTACGTCGGCATAGCCATCACATGCGGGCAATGTAGCCAAAAACTGACGCTGGCAGCGTGTTCGGCCATAAAAAAATTATCGCGCTGCCACAGATGATTATAATGCAAGATAGATAAACTACGCGCATGGGCGCGTGCGGTGTGGTGCAGAAGCCACAACGCGACCATCGAGTCCTGTCCACCCGAAAAGAGCATGGTGATGGTCTGCGTTACGTGGTCGACGAATCGCGTGTATTCCTCTATACACCAACAATTGAGTAAACTTGTGGTGTGTTGATCCCGATGTGTCATGACGCCCCCTCCAGGCAACTAGGTTTTTGTGCGTTAGGCACGAGCGGCAAGGTAGGTAACCACGAAGAATGAGAAAAAAATGACCCACGTAAGTCGTTTTACAAACCATACAGCCTCACTATACGTGGCGAACACGCCACTCTCATAAAATTTTCGTAATACATAATTAACTGTTCTTGTTTGCGGCGTCAATAAGACAAGAACAACAAGAGCTAAAAAGACTTGAAGTGCGTGTAACATATCGTTGTTTTTTCTTGGTAAAAGGATGAAGCGAAACGCAATCTCGGTTTTATGGTTATTGGGTATTGCGTCGACGCGGTGGGTTTGGTCGTGGCGGGTTTCCGTTGCCGAATCTACGTGGTCGAATGAAGAGTCGCCAAAAGATATACTGTTGACCAATAATGGCAATGCCAAGCATCGTCATTTCAAGAAGATCAATCACAGTCAAAGCGATGATGCCGAGCATCGCCGGCTTATAGCCGTATTGGAGTGTCAGTCCGTGCCGTTCCACAAGCGCCACGAGGCGGGCGTAGAAGGCGTAGCGTCTCGTCGCGTAATAATACATAAGGCCAGGAATGACTCCGTTTGGAATCAGGCGTTTAAATGTTAGGGTTAAAAGCGAAACCATTTTTTCATACAGTGCCTTTAGTGTGAGTGCACGCCGAAGGAGCATGACTAACTCTAAAAAATGCTGTTTTTTATGGCTGCCGTCATAGGGATCGTATCCCATGTTAAAGTTAAGCATAAAGTACTCCGGTTAAAATGGTTAGAGGTGCGTAAATAGGCTTGGCGTCGTATTACTTGACCTTTTTGTCCGTTGTGGTGTATGATATGTAACATCATGACAAACACCTTCAGCACCGTTACGTGATGGAGTGTATTCGCAAAGATATAAACCTTATTTAGGTTTTCGCGTGAATTACTCTAAAAGTCAAGTCTCTTGATTCACAGAAGCTTGGTTTTAGTAGAGGTCGTCATCTGCCGGGATAGCTCAGTTGGTAGAGCAGAGGACTGAAAATCCTCGTGTCAGCAGTTCAAGCCTGCTTCCTGGCATTTTTAACAGAAAATGGGTGTTGAGTTTTGGGGCATTCGTGAAACAGTACGCGAATGCCCTTGCCTTGTTTTCTGGTTACACCACAAATGAGTTTAGTACACCAACAACAAAAACAAGTAGAACCCATAACCCTAATCCTGAGAAAACAGTCCCTTTGTTTTCTGTCCATCCGTTAGGAGATGCAAAAACAACAGGTACGCCCACAACTAAAAGGAAAGATAATGCAATAAATGCAAATAACGTAAGCTGGAAAATAAGAGTCATAAAGCAAATATGAAAAAAGAACAAGCTTTGAGAAACGCGAATGTTCGTCAAATCTTCATAATCGTCAGTCCATCGACTGTCCACGACGTGTGTACGGATAGACGAGTGCATTAAATAGATTATTATATACTTCTAGTATACCCGAAAACCAAAAAAAGGGAATGACCCGTGTGCCATTCTTGTGCGTATTGACTACGCCGAACCGGCCTGGGGAGGCGGCCCAGTGATGTTCGTGTCGATCAGATCGGGCGGAAGAATCACACGTTTGCGGCGTAGATCTGGTCTCGGGTCACTTGATTTTTGTGGAGTTGCGCTCGGAATCGGCCCTGCTGGTAATTCACCGGCCTGAAGTACACAATAATAAAATTCTTCGGGTGTGACACGGTATTTGACACGTCCCTGCTCAAGTACGACAATTTCGCTTGCAATTTCCATAGCCTCTTGATGATCATGCGTGACAAAAATGGTCGTAACTTCATGTGTCGGGTCGGCAATCGGCAAATCGCGAAGCCACTCTCGAAATTCGGATCGAATTTTACGGTCCAACGCCCCGAAAGGCTCATCAAGCAATAACAGCGCAGGTTTTGCGGCAATGGCGCGCGCCAAGGCCACACGCTGTTGCTGCCCACCAGATAATTGTTTTGGATACGTATTCGCATATGGCGTAAGTTTAATGAACTCGAGTAACTCGGCCACCCGACGTGTTTGGTCAGCCACCGACCAGTTTTTAATCTCTAAACCAAAACGAATATTTTCGGCAACCGTGAGGTGGGAAAAGAGCGCGTAGTCTTGAAAGACAAAACCAATGTTACGCACCTGCGACGGGATATCCGCCGCATTTTCCCCCTCAATCCAAATGCGACCAGATGAGGGCTGTTCAAATCCGCCTAAAATGCGAAGTAATGTTGATTTTCCTGACCCTGAAGCACCAATCAATGCGATGGTACTTCCCTTTGGAATTTCAAGGTCAACCCGATCCAGTGCTTGAAAGTTTCGAAAATATTTGGAAACTTCCTCCAAAACTAAAAAGGAATCGGAGGTGTTGATTAAATCATACCGAAAATTCGCGACGGCATTAGCAGGAATTGGAGTCATAACAAAGTGAATGAAAGGCCAAATGAGCTGTTATGCCGCTGTTGCGTGCGCGGCATGCGTCGTATCAAGTTTAACAATCCGATACAGTAAGGATTTCCCCGCGGCTTCGCTTTCTGGTGCAGACGATTTCTGCGCAAAAAAATCTAAAAACGGAATTTCCGTCGCTTCGGGTTTTGTTTCATATAGTGTTCGCCATTGAATTGATTCCGTGCGCGCCAGTTGTAATGCTTGCTCGAAAAACGCCTCGGCAGTTGCCACGTCTGTCACGGGAAGTGTCGGTGTGTCGGAATGCTCACTTCGTGTTGATCGATTTGGCGCAACAAGACTGAACATTGTTTCAAACGACGTTAAGACTTCACGGTATAAGAAATCGGCAGTTTTATCTTTCGCGTAGATATCTAGCGCGTGGGCAATATTTGTCGACACATCATTAATGTTCCAATCTTTATTATTTTTGAAAACATCAAGAACGCGCGCATTTTTTTCCATTTTTTGGAATTGACGACGTACACGCTCCTCTTGGACAAAAGAGAGTGGTGGTTGGATTCCGAATGGAATTTCACCAGTTTCTTTGTACGGTGCATCTTTGTAGAGGGTAATTGTCTCCGCCAGGGCTTGTTTTAAAAAGCAACGAGGGACAATTAAGTCCAGTAATCCGTGATGTAACAGATATTCAGATGTTTGGAAATCATCGGGAAGATCCTCTTGCAGCGTCTGTTCAATAACACGACGACCCGCAAAACCAATCAGAGCCTTCGGCTCGGCAAAAATAAGATCACCTAACATGGCAAAACTTGCGGTTACACCACCCGTTGTCGGTGACGTGAGCACAGAAATGTATAATAGGTTTGCGCACGATTGGTGAACATGTAGGGCAGCTGAGATTTTACTCATTTGCATTAAACTGAAAATACCTTCTTGCATCCGTGCCCCACCCGACGCACATACAACGATCAGAGTTAATCCTTCTTGTGTGGCATATTCAATCAGTCGTGTTAGTTTTTCACCAACAACGGAACCCATGGAACCCCCCATGAAGTTGAAATCCATTACCCCTAATGCCACGGGAATCCCGTCTAAAAGCCCAGTTCCCGTTTGCAGTGCGTCTTGAAGCCCAGTACGTTCCTGTGCCTCTTTTAACCGATCAAGGTATGGTTTTTGATCTCGGAATTCCAGCGGATCGCATGGCGACATTGTTTCGTCCAGCGGACGCCACGTCCCAGCATCAATAAGGTTTTGGACGCGCTCGGAACTGTCCATTTGTAAGTGGAAATGGCAGCCAAAACATACGCGTTGGTTTTCTTTTAAATGTTTAATGTAAAGGATCACACCACAATTATCACAACGTGTCCAAAGCCCCTGACTACCGTCTGAGCTTGGGTGTTTATATTTGGGTGCATTTAAGATTTTAAGTTTACGTTGATCTTCAATCCATGCGAGAATTGACATGTTTATCTCCTAACTACTTTTAGTTTACTTTAGGTCCAACTTCGTGTAATGTTGTATAGACATCGGTAATTTAAGATCCACTACCGGGTATCGTCGTGTACACATTTTAACGGGTTGTATTACTTTATATGATAACATACATGGGGCATAGAAATAAAGCGGTAACAGGTTTTATCTCGTGGTGACAGGACAAAGCGGATTACGGGAATCGAACCCGTGACCTCAGGTGTGGAAAACCGGCGCTCTACCAATTGAGCTAAATCCGCAGTGTGTGAACGTGTGATGACGTATGTGCTGGGGCGGAAGGACTCGAACCTCCGAATGGCGGGACCAAAACCCGCTGCCTTACCACTTGGCGACGCCCCACTTTTATACAAGTATGTATTTTTTCCACCAACCTGTCAAGATTTGTTGATTTGTCATAAATACGCTTGCATATGCCACAGAAAAGTAGTACACTTAATGATACATCAATGATGTAACAACAAAACACAAATGAACTTTCTTTTCAGGTTTAATAGCCCTCTACCGGATTTGAACCGGCGACCTTTTGCTTACCATGCAAATACTCTACCACTGAGTTAAGAAGGCTTTGTGTGCGAAGTGCTCGTTGGCTCTCAAATAACTGTCTTTATCTCACACAATTTTCATTCACAAAAGAAACCTTTATGTCATATTTTGGAAAATTTTCCGATGCTGATAAGCGTCGTCGTATTAAAACGCGCGAAGTTGTTCAAGAATCCCAGGCGGCTCGTCGCGTCCCATATGTTGTTTCAGATTTTGTTACAACAAATTTGATTCGTCTCGTGACGTCTCGGTTTACTGCACGTAAATTACTTACTGAATTTACTCATAATATTTATTTTACCACAGCATATATTCTTGCCGTTGTGGGTGTTTTCAACTATTTACGTTTTTATCACCGTGATCAATTCCGATCATACGGATTAAACGGTCATTCTCCGGGCGTGGCAGAACAGATGCAACCCCACAATGTGGCGACATTTAATTTTGTTACCCTGCCAACGGTGCTCGAAAAGTCAAAATTGTTACTTCCTTCCGAAGCAACCCTGCCAAACCAATTAGCGCAATTTGCCATTACCCCGTTTGTGGACCGTGTCGATGTGTATCCCGAATCGCTGGTCGTGCAATTTAATGAGGCGTGGGCTGATGTCATGGCGCGTAATTTTTACATTACCTACCCATTGGCAACGCAACATCTCCGCTCCCCCGACCCACTATTTGATCCGAATTATACTAACCTTATGGTTGGTGCAACACCGACATCGTTTCGTCCGGTACCGCGTATTGGGTTTGCAGCAACACGTTCAACAACCGATCTTCAAACACCTGTGGATTCCCAAACGCGTGCCATGGATCCGTGGTCATCTGTGCGTGGTCTCGTTGAAGTATTGGATGAATTCCCACTTCAAATTGAACAATCCATTTTTCCTGTTACTTCAGGCGATATGCCACAACTGTATGCGCCACCGACATTGAACATTATTGACCGATGGACGGATTTACCCATCCCAGCCGGACCGCCCCTGTGGATCCGTTTACTTGGGCGAGACGTACGCGACGCATTTGGCTTCCAGGACCCTTCGTTACCGGCGTACCGTATGTTAATTGGTGCCAATGAAAATAGACAACGCTCAGCCCTCCTTGATGAGTTTTTCAACCCTGAAGTACTTCGAACGGATGCCACGCATCGTCGCATCACTCGTTTGAAAACCCATTCGCACAAACCGACAAAACGTGTGAAACGTGCAAGCTTACTTGTCCGTATGCTTGGACGGGCTCGTCGCCGTGGGCCCGCGGTGTCAGTGTTCCGCCGACATCACGCAGCCCCATACCCACAGATGTTTGTGAAGGCAAAACAGCTTCAGCTCCTGGATGCGGGCGCACCGCAGTTAAATCTACCGGAACGTCCCGTGGCACCACTGGGGTATGAGGAAGAGCGCATTACGCCTTCAGTCTCGACCTGGGAACAAGTTCAAGCCAACCTACGTTTTGTGCGTTTTGTAGGTAAGTCAGTTCAAACGTTCTTGGTAGACGTTGGCCGTTCCTTCTTTCCGAGCAAAAGACGAGCACCACGCGTGCTCGCGACAACCCCTGAGGTTAAAGCGCTGGGCAGCGAGGAAACTGCGCTTGACGAGATCAAGCGCAAAGAAACTGAAACGAAGCGTTACGAAGAGCATATGAAAGTCCTCGCGACACGCCCAAAAAGTTTACAAGCTTACGTGCAGGCAGTTCGAACGTATCGTAGTAAACTGCGTGCATATAATGCCAAAGTGAAGGCTCAAAAACAAAAACTCCGCTCGAAAACACGACGCTATACGGCAGCTCTGCAGCAATACCAAGATACACAGGCATTTTGGACACAAACATTACCACAAATGATTCGCTCTGCTGTTGGGCACCCAGTGCCTGCGAGCAACGAGTTCATCGTGGATTCAACACCTCGCACCGCGAGCGCGTGGGCACGTGCACTGATGATGCTGGACCGGTATGAGCTTTTAGGCACGTCGGACATCGCACCTCGCGGGGTACCCTTCACAGATGCCAACATTGCACGCTTTATCGAGTATAGTCTGTGGGAATCCGCAGCCGTAAGCACGGAAAATTCTCCGACGTTTCATTACTATCAAGCATCACCGCAGACACAACGTCGCGTGTCATTTTTACCATATACGGATCTTGGACTGCCGTACCCAAAACGCCTTGTCCAGGATCTGATCGACGCGGAACGCGCCGGTGGCTATGCCGCATTTTATGATGTTCTTGCCCAGCACAACTTATCTGATGGACCTGCGCAATCGCAACCCAAGGCCTTTAACTTTAAAGCGAGTCCTACGGATCAGCATTTTCAACCCCTGATCACTTGGATGCGTGCCGTTTCGTCGGGTGCCATTCCTAGTTCAGCCCCGTTTACGAAACCGTCCGGTAATGAATATCATTGGGCATTGTCGATGAAACGTTTGGTATCCTCAGAAGAAGGGGTTGCCCAGCTGATCCAAGCCTTAAAAATGTCTGGACAAAGGGGTACAACACACATGAGCACCGTGCAGGCACTTGTTGAGAAATTACATACCGAGGTGGACGACTACCTGGGCAAAGTTCAGGCTCTACAGCTTGAAAGCTTGCAAGCATCCGACGATAGACGTGGGCTGCAGTATGCGACATTACTGGCCGATTTAAATAGCTTCATCGCCTGTTATCGTGATGTTGAGCATCATTTACATCACAGCATTGTTTTTGGACATATTCGTCCGGATGCGCGCGCGGTGAGCGAATTTATTTCGACTGGATATCCACATATGCATGGTTTTGCATTCCCAGACCATACAGTTGACCAGATTAAAACGCAATGGTCGCACGCAATGTCGCGGTATAATTTGATGTCGACAACGGCATGGCACAATTTCAAAACGATGTTTCAACGTCGACCGCTGGAGGTATTTGTGCCAGCGGGCTACCGTCCATTTATGGAGGATGTTTTTTCAACAACACGGGTTCCACCGGAACGCACCGTGGACATTGTACCGCGCTATGTTCTTGAACGTCAGCTCGCGTACTACCCGTCGTATCAAGCTTTACAGAAGCTTTACGGCGATCTGGATGTTTCCTTTTTACCTGAAAAGCCGGTGCCAAAAGCGCTGATGGCCAACTATATGCCAGATTATTATCAGGATTATGACGAGGACGACGTAAACCCGGTTAAATTACGAAAGGATTATTATTTTAATATTCTGCGTGCATTGGATCGTGCACCATTGACGGGGGATGCAGTCATTGAGTTAAAAGATCGAGATGCTGTTCTTAATTTTCTAGACGTTGCATTAAGCGAATCGAACTGGTTAAAGGACCGTCCAGCGAATTTCCGTGGACAAGCCGCACGTTTAGCGAACGATCGAACAAATCGTGGTGAAGACCAGCATAAAATTATGTTGGCACGGATGGGTGCACGGCCAAGTTTCATGGCAGATTCTGACTTGTTAACCATTGATCGGTTTTCTGCGGCGCAACAACACCACGAATTTCCGTTAAAACTACAGGGTTACCGTCGTGAATTCTTCTACTGTAATAGTCTGGAAACACTCACACCCGAGGCGAAAGATTCATTGCTTGAGAAGTACGCGAAGCGCAAAGCTAACCTGGCCTTTAATCCACTGGTTCGGACTCAAAAACCGTGGGGTTGGTTCCGATGGTTTAATATGTCTCGCGAAAAATCACAACTTGACACGCAAGAGGGCTTCCTGTACTCAACACGGCAACTACATAAGCAGGGCCAGGGAGATGAGCTGTCGTCAATGCTGGACACGCAGACGGACCTGTACCTACCACGATTAACAATGGATGAATGGCATGCCTTATTTCAGACAGCGTTACAGACCGCGCAAGAGACCAACGATCCAGATTTCTTATTAGACCTACCGGTATTATTATATCAAGGTACTGGAATTTCGCAGCTCGGCGGCTTCCAAAGCAGAATGTTTGATACCCGCACTCGGTCAGCCGCTCTAACCCAATTATTGATGGCCATTACTGAGCATAACTATGGTGCCTATGACTTATTAGGGTATGAGAACATCTTGAACCTTTTACATTATCAGGACCAACACTATGCACATACGAGCCACCAACCACGTCTGGTGCCGCATTTCGAGATTCCGAAAGACGAAGTCCAGCCCGAACCGACGGGTGCACCAACCTGGATTGAAAGTTCAAGTTGGCGTAACCCAAGCCACGGTCGTGGTCGTTGGGCTCGCGCGGAGAAATATATTCTTGAAACTGCGGGCTACAAGAAAAAAGATCGCGATTGGTCCAAAGTTACCAAGCCGATCCTGAATGTGTTACAAAAATTACCCGGCGGGAAGAAGCTCACGCGCCAGCAACACGTGTTCCAGGATAATATCGAACCGATCACAGCATATTGGTGGCTCTACGGTGGAAAACTGGTGTTCTACATGTGGTTATACCGTATGTTTTGGTTCATGTGGGGGACAAGTTGGGAAGAACTGAAAATGGTTCTATTAGAGAACTTTGGTGGGCGTCGTTTACGTGCGCTCTTTGTGGATCTCGGGATTGAAAATCCGTTTACGTATCGCGTGATTATCGAGAATCCAAATACCTTTAGGAAGAGTGCCGGTGCATTAAACCCGACGCTTTTTGTACAGGCATGTGAATCCGTGTTACATCTGCGGAACAAGTGTCGTCCCGGTACAACGATGCCAAAAGGCTTGCTGCTGACTGGTATTCCTGGGACAGGTAAAACTTTCATGGTGCAAATGATTGCCGGTGAATCAAAGGTTCCAGTCATTACACAAACGGCCGGGGAATTGTTCAATAAACGGAACTCAGCGGATCTTGATATTGATCAACTCTTTACACCTGCGGAACAGTTGGGGTTTGCATTTGAGCGTGCCCGCGACTTGGCACCATGTATTTTATTTATTGATGAGATTGATGCGCTTGGTCAATCGCGCGAAAACGTGCTCATGAGTACGCTTGACAAGAAGCCAAACCCAGATACGGATTTATACGGGTATGTACGGGTAAAACACACGCCACCGCATAAACCGTTAAATCCAAGACCGAGCCTCAAAGAACGCTCGATTCTCGATATCTTTACGAAGCGTACCGTTGAAAAAGTGCGGGCTGTGCAACGTAAATGGTTAACCTACGAGCCATATCCGGGCGCGGAACCGATTCGTACGGAAGAGATTTTTGTATATAAAGAAGAGCGCGAGCGCCAGGAAATGCAACAAGTGGGGGCCTTAACTGAATTTTTAGTTCAAATGGACGGTCTACATCCACTTGAAGGCGTGCTTGTTATTGGGGCAACGAACCGTATTCATGTGCTCGACTCTGCTATTACCCGTCCAGGTCGTTTAGAGCAAATTGTTGAATTATTTCCACCAGGTGCCCGCGAACGTTTAGAGATTTTCCAAAAAGAATGTGCCAAAGTTGGTGTTGTGTCAGGTATTTCGTGGAATTACTTAGTGAACCGGACACGTGGATTAACGGTTGCAAATTTAACAACGGCGATTAATCATTCGGCAATTCGTGCCATTACGTTACACAGTCCACATACCGTTGAGACACTCGAATATGGTTTAGACACCATGCGGCGTCACAAACTGGGCTTAAAGATGATTTCAACACGCCCAATGCCAGAGCCGTCGAAGACGCGTTCGCGTGATCCGTATTTATTCTTACGCGTTGCGTACTATAATGCGGGTAAAGTCCTTTTACAAAATATTCTGCCGGACCACCCATCGTTAGCCTACGCGAAACTCGAGGTGGAACCTTTTCAACCAGAGTACAGTATTCGTGATTTATTCTTACATAATTACAACCGCACCGATCTTGAAATCCGTTTAATTGGGTTACACGCAGGAAAAGCGGCGGAGTATTTAATGTTATATGGTACGAAACCAGAGGGAGTTTTACCTTCGGCGATTCATCTGCTGGAATCGGACCAGGGTGCAGATGAACTGGCGTTTGCGTCCGAACTTGCAAATGCAATGGTTGATGAGTGGTTCTTATACGAGGACAAACGTTTACCGCTGCGCATTAACCCGCGGGATAACGATAATTCGCGTAACTTCCACCGTGCGAAAGATATTGAACCGCGCGAGTCACTGGAATATTGGTTAAATACAGGTGCGAAAGCCTTTGCCCGTCTATCGTCTGAGCGTGATCTTCCGCCGTTCGATACGCGTACGAAAAGTTATCCACCTGGCCATACCATCTATCAGCGATACGAAGAACTCGCGTATTGGGCAACCCGTATTTCTCGGATTGAGCTGAGCGCCCTCACCCAAGATTATATCAAGTGGTTTAATTACTACTTACCTGAACCGTTTAAGAGTGAGCGATCACGTTTTTGGATTCCACCAGATTACTACTACCATCAAGACCCAGCGACGTTTATTAATTATGATGACTTTATGAAATTTATCAACGAGTCGGATGTTGATTGGAACTCAGTTGGTAAGGGTTGGGAAGAACAAATTCGAGAATGGGACCCAACAGGGAACATGCTGCCAGAATCAAAACGTCCAATGGTGACGTTCCCTGACTGGCATCTTGTGGACCGTGATTACATCATGCAGTCGCTTATGGGAGTCTCATTTGAGACCGCATTAAACGTATTGCAAGAATTCCGTCCGTTGTTAGATGCCCTCGCAACACACATTTTAGACAAGAAGATTATTCGTCAGGATACCATTCGACAGTATATTCGCGAGTATACGGAAACGCGTGTTCAAGCGGGTGCAACGACGCCAATTCATTTAGCCGCGTTTTCAAATACTGAAGCGCTGGCGGGATTACGCAGTAACATCCCACCAACTGCTGATGCCGATGCCGTACCGTCGCTCATTGCTCCGATTGATTATATGCGTCCACCGGAGGAGTTTACATTGACGGAAGACAACCAATTCTTAGAGTATGAAAAAGCATGGGGTCCGGCATCACGCAAACCGGTTGGTAAGAAGATTCCATTATCATATTTTAATAATCCGGATATTTTAAAACGGGCGATGAATATGCAGTATGATTTTGCGGATGCGTTCTTAAAAGACGCATCCGCAAAACCAGTCATTGCATTTGAAGATGATTGGTATGGGTCGGATGAGGAGGACACTGGGCCTGAGGAACTGGAACGTCCTGCCGAGTCCCCGGCTTCGGAAGCGTCAATGGAATCAACCGGAGACGTATCGGCTGAGGAAAACCAGGCTGGTGACAGTTCACCAGCCGAGGATACGGATACCCCGAATCCATAAAAGTATATGGATTCGGATTGACTACCACATGAGTAACAATTATGGAAAGGAACGACCTAGCATTTGCGTCGGGACCTCGTGTCCGACGGTATATTATTCCGGGTTGCCGGAATATGAGCAATTTTTGTTGGGCTGTCATTACCTCGTTGGGCGGGGCTGGTTTTATTTTAGCCGGCCTGTCGAGCTTGGTGCAGCGTAACTTATTACCCTTTACCTTCGATTTTCGGAGTATTGTGTTTTTCCCACAAGGAGTCGTTATGGTCTTTTATGGGACGGTTGGGTTGCTGTTCGGCCTGTACACCTGGTTTACTATTTATTGGCAAATTGGGTCTGGGTTTAATGAAATCGACCCCCAAGGTAATTCTGTGCGTATTTTCCGTTGGGGATTCCCAGGAAAAAACCGCCGCATTGACCTCGCGTACGCAATTTCGGATATTCAATCAATTCGAGTTGATATTCAAGATGGGTTAACACCAAAGCGTGCGATTTATTTAGTGATTAAGGATCAAGGCCCTATCCCGCTCTTACGGGTCACAGTGCCATGCCCAGTGGAGGAGGTGGAGTTGCAGGCAGCAGAACTCGCCCGCATATTGCAGGTCTCGTTAGAAATGACAAATCGGTAAATGTGCCCGCACGATCTGGCGGGCCACCCCGTGGTGGCCCGGTACACGTTCGGTCACGCCCTTGTTGCTCTTTAAAGCCCAATTCGTTTATAGATATCTTTATAAAATAACACATACATTGATCGAGTGTTTTTACTTTCCAAGACCATTGAATTTAGGGTTATATAAACCCATGCTCAATGGCAGCAGATATACGGACGCCGTATCGCCACAACGAAACAGGTGATTCACCCGTTAAGACGGTTTTCAACGAAATCGCGCCTCAACAGGTTATACCAAAAACTCGAACGTAACAACATCAGAGGAATTAACTATCGTTGCGGGAATCAATCCAGCCATAAATAGTGCTATTCGCTACGCCAATAATAACGCCCCCAAAAAAGAAACTCACCAGTGCTCGGGCTACCGACGTTTTTCCTTGCAACTCGATGAAACCTTTTAACAAGGCACACCATGTCAATGTTTGCGTCGCCACTTTAAGACGCCCACCGACAAGATCCCATTTAGGACTGAGATCTGGTAATAAAATATGTTCGGCCTGCCTGAAAATAGGCGTAAAAATCATTTTTCTGAGGTCTAACGACCCACGACTCACGATGAGTATACATTTTGAACTTAAACAAATCACAAGACTAGGTAGACAAAACATAAATGACACACGCAAAGCCAGCAATGTTAAAGATTTCTGAAATGCGTGTTTTGCCTGGAGATTTAAACGTGCAATTACTAAATAGAACCCACCAGCACCAAAGACACCTAGAACACACAGGCCAGTGTTTGCGATTTGCAGCAAAAAGGCCGTACTCAGGACGATTTCAATGATGGTTGGTTTCACCTCAACAGGCATTATTTCCGCAAGCGCTTCTGTCGATCCCATCGTATTCGTGAGGTTGTTTACAGACGGCAACACGTCAAGAGTAAAACCGTCTACGGTAACATAGTCTAAATCACCTTTCTCTTGAATATCCATTGATGTATCAGACGATTTTGGAAAAAGACGCTGGACATGTCTCAAAGCCCATCGAAATTTCAAAGGGTGTAAATTGGCATTATAGTCCCCCAAACACGTATTCAAGCTATATTCAGCTTTTTCCCACGGAATATCAGCTGATTTGTCCATGGAAACAGAAATCGAGGTCTCGCGAGGTAAAGATACCCAGTCATTGATCTCAAGATCTGTTTTCAGACCCACATTCGCACTAACATACCGTACCCTGTCTACCCGCCCAGTTTCAACAGAAAGTGTTGGTTGATTATATCGATGAGAAAAACACACTCTCCCACCCTGATGAAATCCAAACCCTGGCTTATTTCGAGATGACAAAGAACTTAGAAATTCGATTCTCGGCCCGCACATAATTTTCGGTTGTAGAGCGCCCCGGCGTCCAAATTCGACGCCGATATCCCAACCCAAAAAAGTACCACCCGTTGTAACTTTATGGAACCCAGCCGTGATTTGATAGGGATGCGAAAAATCCTCTAAATTAGGAGGGCGGTTATTATATACATAGATATTTTCAGGGATAGGGAAGTTAAACGCCGGCCGAGCGAACGGAACTGGGTTAACGTCGACAACTTCGATATTCTCCGGGTTATTTAGCGGGATCAAACCACCACCACCAGCGTGCGGAACGACGCGCAAGAAAAAAACCTGCACATCATTTCGATGGACCATTCGATCTACCACACGAGCCATTACGTGTACTCGGCCGGCCCGCATAAGGGCGTCGAAGCAAACGTAACGTAATCCTAACTGAACCACCGGATGATCTCCCGGAACGAGACCTAACTGTGGCATAACCCCCCTTCAGGTAGTTGGTTGTCCCAGAAATTTCTCGGAGGATGAGCGCGTAGCGCATCGACAACCCCACCGAGCCTTTCTTCAACACCATGGTCTGGGAGTTCTGGAGGAGGGACTGGTGGGCGGCCACGAACGCGATCAAAGACGCGTTGAGCACGGTGTACGACGGCAGACGCAAGACGACCTACAAAATGCGGAACATGCGGAAAACGAATCACACGTGGTAGCCAAAGTTGGTGATCAAGAGCAAGATTTGCCGGGCCGTCTCCAGTTTGAAGGGTTAACTCATATCCCGTCACCTCTCGGTTAGGGGGGACAGGACCCCACGGAAAAGCTTCCCAATACCCGGGCTGGGGGTCCAAATTCTCCCGAATTCTGATGCTTCGTCGAAGCCGAACTTGATTAAGCTGTGAAATACGGCGGTTAGTGGCGGTTAATACTCGAATATGAAGACGTAATAAAAAAAGAATGTCCTCAGGCTGCATATTATACTCCTATACACGATTTCATTGTAGTAAATGAAACAGAATTGGCTTACCTGCAAGATGTACACAAATATTATGTTCTAATTGAAATGAATTCCACGAATATACGATGTGTGGTCGATCTGCGAAGTATAACCAAAATATCACCCCGACCTAAGCGCCTGAGGGAGCGGGCGCATGCCCGCCCCAAATGGTGCTAAAAACGTACGATCGAAAATTCAGCTTAACCGAACTTACCACTCGTCGAAGCAATTAAAAACGCCGCATACGTTAAGATGTAACCAGCCGAGAAGTGCGCTAAACCAACAAGTCGAGCTTGTACGATTGAAAGCGCTACCGGTTTGTCACTCCAACGAATTAAGTTTGCGAGAGGCGTACGTTCGTGCGCCCATGCTAACGTTTCAATTAATTCTTGCCAGTAACCACGCCATGAGATTAAGAACATGAAACCAGTTGCATAGATTAAGTGTCCAAATAAGAACATCCATGCCCATACTGATAAACTGTTCATACCAAATGGGTTGTACCCATTAATTAATTGCGATGAGTTTAACCATAAGTAGTCACGTAACCATCCCATGATATATGTTGATGATTCGTTAAACTGGTTCACGTTCCCTTGCCAAATACCTAGATGTTTCCAGTGGAAGTAGAAAGTTACCCAACCAATGGTATTTAACATCCAGAAAACTGCAAGATAGAATGCATCCCATGCTGAAATATCACAAGTACCACCACGACCAGGACCATCACACGGGAAGCTGTACCCAAAATCTTTCTTATCTGGCATTAGTTTTGAACCACGTGCATCCAGAGCACCTTTCACAAGGATTAGTGTTGTTGTGTGTAAACCTAATGCAATTGCGTGGTGTACAAGGAAGTCACCAGGACCAATTGTTAAGAATAATGAGTTCGTGTTGCTGTTGATTGCGTCTAACCAACCTGGTAACCATAACGTTTGTCCCGCGTTATATGCTGGACTTGATGATGCCGATAATAATAAATCGTAGCCGTATTGTGTCTTACCTTGAGCCGCCTGAATCCATTGTGCAAAGACCGGTTCAATTAAAATTTGCTTCTCAGGTGTCCCGAATGCAAGCATAACATCATTGTGAACGTATAAACCAAGCGTGTGAAAACCTAAGAATAAACTTGCCCAACTTAAGTGTGAAATGATCGCCTCTTTGTGGTCTAAGATACGTGCTAACACGTTTCCTTTGTTTTGCTCAGGATCGTAATCACGAATAAAGAAGATGGCACCGTGCGCAAACGCACCACATAGAATAAACCCTGCGATGTACTGGTGATGTGTGTACAGCGCTGCTTGTGTTGTGAAATCCTGCGCTAAAAACGCATACGGTGGTAACGAGTACATGTGTTGTGCCACCATTGAACAGATTGTACCAACACTTGCGAGGGCTAAACCTAACTGGAAGTGTAACGAGTTATTAACAGTATCAAATAACCCTTTGTGACCACTTCCAAGACCACCCGCTGGTGGTGTGTGTGCATCAAGAATTTCACGCATGCTGTGACCAATACCGAAGTTTGTGCGGTACATGTGACCAGCAACAATAAAGACAACAGCAATGGCTAAGTGGTGATGCGCAATATCAGTCAGCCATAAACTTTGTGTTTGTGGGTGGAAACCACCTAAAAACGTTAAAATAGCTGTACCAGCACCATCGGCTGAATTAAACGCATGCGTCGGTGTATCTGGGTTTTGTGCATATGCAGCCCAGTTTCCTGTGAAGAAAGGTGTTAACCCTTGTGGGTGTGGTAATGTTGTTAAGAAGTTGTCCCAACGAACATGTTGACCACGTGATTCAGGAATCGCAACGTGAACTAAATGACCCGTCCAGGCTAATGAACTTGTTCCGAATAAACCCGCTAAGTGGTGGTTTAATCGTGACTCTGCGTTTTTAAACCATGATAATGATGGTTGGAACTGAGGTTGTAAATGTAACCATCCCGCAAAAAGGAAAACAGCCGCACCGATCATTAAAAAGATCGAGCCAAAGAATAAATCTTGGTTTGTGCGCATACCAATTGTATACCACCATTGGTAGACACCTGATGTTGCGATGTTTACAGGACCACTCGCCCCTCCACGTGTGAAGGCCTCAACGGCTGGTTGTCCGAAGTGTGGATCCCAAATTGCGTGTGCAATGGGACGAACGTGTAATGGATCTTGAACCCATTGTGGGAAATTCCCTTGCCAAGCAACATGGAATAAATTACCTGACGTCCATAAAAAGATAATAGCTAATTGGCCAAAATGCGACGCGAAAATCTTTTGGTATAAATTTTCTTCCGTCATACCATCATGACTTTCAAAGTCATGAGCAGTGGCAATTCCGAACCAAATACGACGTGTCGTAGGATCTTGTGCAAGACCCTGACTAAACTTTGGAAACTTTGTTGCCATAGTTTTGAATACTCCTCCGTTATTTTGATCGTGTTTGAAAAAGCACCACCGTGGAGGTCGTCGAGGACCGGCCAGGTGTGTTTAACAAACGAAACAGGTTATCCTACCGCGATGATACGCGCTAAGAAGAATGACCATGTTGTTGCAATACCACCTAGTAAGTAGTGTGCAACACCAACAGCACGACCCTGCGTAATGCTTAATGCGCGCGGTTGAATCGCTGGTGCAACTTTTAATTTGTTGTGTGCCCAAACAATCGACTCAATTAATTCTTGCCAGTAACCACGACCACTGAATAAGAACATTAAACTAAATGCCCAAACGAAGTGTGCGCCTAAGAAAATCAGACCGTACGCCGATAAGGCTGAACCGTATGATTGAATTACTTGCGATGATTGCGCCCATAGGAAATCACGTAACCAACCATTGATTGTTGTCGCACTCTGCGCGAAGTTACCACCTGTAATGTGTGCAACACCGTTCGCATTTACTGTACCCCATACATCTGATTGCATTTTCCAACTAAAGTGGAAAATTGTTACTGATAACGCGTTATACATCCAGAATAAGCCTAAGAACACGTGGTCCCAGGCTGAAACTTGACATGTACCGCCACGACCAGGACCATCACACGGGAAACGGAATCCTAAATTCGCTTTGTCTGGGATTAGACGTGAGCTTCGTGCGTATAATACACCTTTTAACAGAATTAAAACCGTTACGTGAATTGTAAATGCGTGTACGTGGTGTACAAGGAAATCTGCTGTACCTAATGGAATCGGCATCATTGCAATTTTTCCACCGACAGCAACAACATCACCACCCCATGTTGGGCTTGTTGCAGCTAACGCGTGCGGTGCAGTTAATTGCGGTGCTGCAAAGTGTGTTTTTTGGATCCACTGTGCAAATACTGGTTGTAATTGAATTGCTGTGTCCGAGAACATATCTTGCGGACGACCTAACGCTTGCATCGTGTCGTTGTGGATGTATAAACCAAAACTGTGGAAACCTAAGAAAATACACACCCAGTTTAAGTGTGAAATAATCGCGTCACGGTGACGAATCACACGATCAAGTAAGTTGTTGTAGTTATTTGTTGGGTCGTAATCACGGACCATAAAGATTGCCGCGTGCGCGCCAGCACCTACAATACAGAAACCACCAATCCACATGTGGTGTGTAAAGAGTGATAATTGCGTTCCGTAATCCGTTGCTAAGTATGGGTATGGAGGCATACTGTACATGTGATGAGCAACAATTAGTGATAATGAACCAAACAGTGCCAGGTTAATTGCTAATTGCGCATGCCATGATGTTGTTAAAATTTCGTATAACCCCTTATGACCTTCCCCTGTAAACGGTCCACGGTGTGCTTCTAAGATCTCTTTCATGCTGTGACCAATTCCCCAATTTGTACGGTATTGGTGACCAGCTACTAAGAACAGAACCGCAATCGCAAGGTGGTGGTGTGCTTGGTCACTTAACCAAAGACCGCCCGTTACTGGGTTTAAACCGCCCTGGAACGTTAAGAAGTCACTGTACTCACCCCAATTAACTGTAAAGAATGGAGTTAATCCTTTCGCAAAACTTGGGAACAGTTGCGCCATTAATTCGCGATTTAATAAGAACTCGTGTGGTAATGGAATTTCCTTTGGATCAACACCTGAGTCTAAAAGCTTATTAATCGGTAATGATACGTGAATTTGGTGACCAGCCCACGCTAAACTTCCTAAACCTAATAGACCAGCTAAGTGGTGGTTTAGCATCGATTCCACGTTTTGGAACCATTCAAGCTTCGGTGCTGCTTTGTGGAAATGGAACCAACCAGCAAAGAACATTGCTGCTGCCATCACAAGACCACCAATCGCAGTACTGTATAACTGCAGTTCACTTGTAATACCTGATGCACGCCACAGTTGGAAGAATCCAGATGTAATTTGAATACCTTGGAAACCACCACCCACGTCACCGTTCAGAATTTCTTGACCAACAACAGGCCAGACAACCTGTGCACTCGGTTTAATGTGTGTTGGATCTGTTAACCATGCTTCGTAGTTTGAAAAACGAGCTCCATGGAAATACATACCACTTAACCAAATAAAGATAACCCCTAATTGGCCGAAGTGAGCACTAAAGATTTTACGCGAGATTTCTTCAAGATCAGTTGTTTGGCTATCAAAATCATGCGCATCCGCATGTAAGTTCCAAATCCATGTTGTCGTTGTTGGCCCTTTCGCTAATGTGCGCGAAAAGTGACCAGGCTTTGCCCATTTCTCAAAACCAGTTTCAACTGGGTTTGTATCAACAACAATTTTTACCTTTTTTGCTTCGCGTTCTGGTGGACGAATCGTCATCGATCTTCTCCTCAAAACAAATACGCTAAATATGTAGACTTTGCCCTCAATGGTTTCTCTGCGTTCGGAGACGCGTTCGCGCAGAGGCGTTCGCGCAGGCGCGATTCCTCAGAAAAAACCAATCGATATTCTATACAGACTGTAGATTTTTATTTATAAAAACTTATTTATATAATGACCTATAAAAACAGTGCACATGGGTTTAGAACTAAGACACATCCCCCACTTGCATCGACACGCGCTGGGCGCTATATTTACTCCCAAACGCACACGACAATGGAGAACAGACACGCTATGGCAGACCTCCCAGCACAGCATGGGGGTGGCGACCCATGCACACGCGCACGGACGACACAGCGGACGTACAAAGCAGACGTCCCACCCCTCACCACCGAACAAAAAGAAATCGCCTATGGCATGCTCCTCGGGAATGGGCATGCCGGTCGAACGGGACGCCACGCACGTCTCTCATTTTATCAAAGCGGCCCCCAACAGGCCTTCGTCGACCACCTCTTTACCATGTTTCGGCCCTATACCTTTCAACCAGCGCCCCACCACGGGACGCGACCGGGGAGCGCGGCCCATACCTATACGAAATTTCACACCTTTACGCACCCCTACTTTACCGAGCTCCACGCGATGTTCTATCGCGAAACGGGCCACACCGCCCGAGGGGCACCCCGCTTTGTACGCCACATCCCGCCACGCATCCTGACCTGGCTGACACCACGTGTCTTTGCCTATCATGTCATGTCCACGGGGTCTCGAAAACCCGACGGCGGGACGATCCTCAACACACAGGCCTACCCTGAACGCGAATGTCGGCGGTATGCTCGCGCCATCAATTACCGATTTGGGCTCCACAGTCGAGTGCACACCGATCGACGGTCCGGCACAGGGGCGTGCTATTATTCCATCTATATCCCCAAACGTGATACGGCCCGCGTAGGGGCAATCCTGGCAGCCCACCTCTTGCCGCTCTTTGCGTCGAAGTTCGACACGCGACCCTAAAGGGTCGCCACAGGGCAGCACACGAGACCATGGACGCGTGTGAGTGTGGGAGCTCGACCCCCATACGGGGTGGTCTTGGGATGTATAACCCCCATATGAGGGTGGCGTTGGTATTTATCGCACGGGCATTGGGCCCGTTTTGGGTCGAAGTGCGTTATACGTACCAGCGCCACCCTCATTTTTCCATGACGTGCCCACGCGCCATGTGTGCTTGAAAATCGCTCTTTTTGCCTGAAAATCGCCATTTTTGGCCCAAAATCAGGCGATTTTGACACAAAACTGAGCCGGTGGACCTCAAAATCGTCGATAGAGACGCCGGCGCATGGGGTACACAACAGGGACAATTTATATACTAAAAATAAGCAGTGCAATAGGTAGTATAGAGAGTACTACTATACCTCTCTATACTACCGTATAGAGTAATGGGGTATGTATGGGTATATATACCCCATTACGTAACTAAATATATACGTATTATATACGTTACATATACGTTACTATAAATAGATAGTATGTATATAAACAATACTAAGTACGTATATAAGTACGTATAGGAACACTACGAAATACGCTATGCATTAATAAAAGAGTGGTGTCTATACATAGACGAAATAAGGAGACAGAGTCGATACGTATGTATATCTCGTGTCATGTATGCACCTGTGAGACGTATGATCCTCAGATAGAACCTTTGGACTGCATCATGGCAAGCCATAGACGCGTAGAGAGCTCTCCATAGAACGAGAGAGATCAAACTCGAGTGACATCGATATATCTTTTTGGGTTGGGGCCGTAACAAGGATGTCTCACCACTATATCTAAACAGTCCGTAGTGGTGCGGGGGTCATCGCTGTGTGTCAATCACCCCTTGATCCTTTTGAACCCTGGAGCCCATCGATGTCCGTGTGAACTGCGAAGACACGTCCCTGTCCCCCGCTGTCACCAAGCCAGCGGGACATGCGCTCTCGCATGCGTCTGGGTGATGCCCATGGCAGTCACTGGTCGGGCTTTCGCCATGCCAGCATGGAATGTCGTCAGAGGTGTGCTCACGAAGCAGTGGTCGAGCACGTGTGGTCGCTGGTACAGGGGTCTACCTGGCAGACCACCCTCGATTGAAATTGACCCCACATCTTTGCTATCCTAAGAAATGAAAACAACACACATTCATATCGGAGTACATTAAACGATGGTTTCAACATTTGTGTGTGACCTGGCTGAGGTTTCAGTCGGTCAGCATTTCTATTGGTCCTTAGGCCCGTATCAAGTTCACGGACAAGTTCTAATCACAACGTGGGTTGTTTTAGGTATTATTGCCGTCATTTCATTTTTAGGAAATTCGAACTTAAAATCTCAAGCGCCGGAAGGATTACAAAACTTAACGGAATATATCACTGAATTTATTCGCGATCTTGCCAAAACACAAATTGGTGAGGAGGAGTATATCGGGTGGGTTCCTTTCTTAGGAACAATTTTCTTGTTTATTTTTGTATCAAATTGGTCAGGTGCGTTACTCCCGTGGCGTCTCATTGAAATTCCAAATGGGGAATTAGCTGCACCAACGAATGATATTAATACAACTGTGGCTCTTGCCCTTTTAACATCCATTGCCTATTTTTATGCAGGGATTAAGAAAAAAGGTCTTGGGTACTTTAAACGCTACATTCAACCTGCAGCGTTCCTACTTCCAATTAACGTCCTTGAGGACTTTACAAAGCCGTTATCCTTAAGTTTCCGTCTCTTCGGAAACATCTTAGCGGATGAATTAGTAGTAGGTGTATTAATTGCCTTAGTACCCCTTGTGGTACCAATCCCATTAATGCTGTTAGGGTTATTTACGAGTGCGATTCAAGCCTTAGTTTTTTCAACCCTCGCTGGTGCCTACATTGGTGAATCCTTAGAAGATCACCACTAAGACGACGTTGTGCACCCCACCGATGACCGCATTTGACGTCGTCGCGTGGCAACGACGGACTCCCAAAACTCTTACAACGCGCATTCGGCGAGCTCCAGGCATTTTTGTGTCGAGTTCGTGTCGTTTGTTAGTATACACATTAATCATTCTATTTGGAGATAAGATCATGAACCCAATTATTGCTGCTGCTTCTGTTATTGCTGCTGGTTTAGCTGTTGGTTTAGCTGCTATTGGTCCTGGTATGGGTCAAGGTACAGCTGCTGGTTACGCGGTTGAAGGTATTGCTCGTCAGCCAGAAGCTGAAGGTAAAATCCGTGGTGCACTTTTATTAAGTTTCGCATTCATGGAATCGTTAACAATTTATGGACTTGTTGTTGCTTTAGCATTATTATTTGCTAACCCATTCGCGTCATAAGATTACGTCAATAAAACGGACATACATGACGATCGTGCGAGGGAGACGCTCACGTCGTTTCGATAGTGTCGAACGACACAGTCGATGTGAGTGCACCTGACGTCTGCGACCGTGCAACGCGGTGTGAACGCGTCCCACGCACGCTCAAACATAACTAGGGAGGTTTGTATGAATCAACTGATCCTTTTGATGCACCTGCCTCTCGGTGAGGGCTTTGGGTTCAATGGGAACATTTTAGAAACAAACATCATTAACTTAGCTGTGGTTGTGGGGATTGTTGTGACATTTGTAGGTGACGCCATTCGCTCACTTTTAGAAAATCGTCGACAACTAATTGTAAATACACTTCAACAAGCGGAGCAACGTGCCCAAGAAGCACAAGCCAAGCTTGGGGAAGCCCGTGCACAGTTAGAGCTGGCTCAGAAAAAAGCGGCGAGCATTCGCCAACAAGGTCAAGCAACTGCGGAACAAGAGCAACGTAACTTTCAAAAACAAACACAAGACGATACAACACGCTTATACGAGTTAAAAGACGAGTCAATTCGTCTGCAACAACAAAAAGCGGTTGCGCAGGTGTCACAAAAGGTTATTAGCTTAGCACTTGCAAAAGTACGTGAAAAACTTACGCAACGCCTTGATGCAACATTCCACGAGTCAGTTAATAATTTTAATGTTGTTCTATTCACGAATTACACGCCACGTTAAGATTTAACGTGCTCGTGAGCAAAAAAACCGTACACAGCATGTGTACTATGTGAGGAGTCTATGAATGGTTAAAATTAGACCGGACGAAATTAGTAGTATTATTCGACAACAAATTGAACAATATCAACAAGAAGTCCAAGTAGTAAATGTGGGTACTGTTTTCCAAGTAGGTGACGGTATTGCGCGTATTTACGGACTTGAAAAAGTAATGGCTGGGGAACTTCTTGAGTTTGAAGATGGTACCGTTGGTATCGCCTTAAACTTAGAGACGAAAAACGTTGGTGCCGTATTAATGGGTACTGGGTTAGCAATCCAAGAAGGTTCATCGGTTCGTGCAACGGGTAAAATTGCACAAATCCCTGTCGGTGAAGGCTACTTAGGCCGTGTTGTAAACTCGTTAGCACGCCCAATCGATGGGAAAGGCACGATTGCGACAAACGATACACGTTTAATCGAATCACCAGCACCTGGTATTATCTCTCGTCGTTCTGTATATGAACCATTACAAACTGGTTTATTAGCGATTGATGCGATGATTCCAATTGGTCGTGGTCAACGTGAGCTTATCATTGGTGACCGTCAAACAGGAAAAACTGCGGTTGCGGTTGATACAATCCTAAACCAAAAAGGTAAAGATGTAATCTGTGTGTACGTTGCAATTGGTCAAAAAGCATCATCGATTGCGCAAGTTGTAAACACGTTACAAGAGCGTGGTGCAATGGACTACACAATTATTGTTGCCGCAACAGCTGACTCGCCAGCAACACTTCAATACCTTGCTCCATACACAGGTGCCGCTTTAGCCGAGTACTTCATGTACACGGGTCGTCACACATTAACAATTTACGACGATTTATCAAAACAAGCGCAAGCTTACCGTGAGATGTCGCTTTTATTACGTCGTCCACCGGGTCGTGAAGCTTACCCTGGGGATGTTTTCTACCTACACTCACGCTTATTAGAGCGTGCGGCAAAACTTAGTGATGCACTGGGTGGTGGTAGTATGACTGCGTTACCAATTGTAGAGACACAAGAGGGTGACGTTTCGGCATATATCCCAACAAACGTAATTTCAATTACTGATGGTCAGATCTTCTTATCTGCAGATATCTTTAACGCAGGTATCCGTCCGGCAATTAACGTTGGTATTTCTGTATCGCGTGTAGGTTCTGCAGCACAGGTGAAAGCAATGAAACAAGTTGCTGGTAAACTGAAATTAGAACTGGCACAGTTTGCGGAATTAGAAGCATTTGCACAATTTGCTTCAGATTTAGACCAAACAACACAGAACCAATTAGCACGTGGATCGCGTTTACGTGAGTTATTAAAACAAGCGCAAGCGTCACCATTATCAGTATCTGACCAAGTTGCGAGCATCTACGCTGGTACAAACGGATACTTAGACGTGATTCCAGTTGATCGTGTACGTGAATTCTTAGAAAGCTTCCGTAAATACTTAGCATCAAGCAAAGCAAAATACGGAGAAATCCTTCAGTCTACAAATGCACTGAATGAAGAGGCGGAAACGCTCCTAAAAGAGGCAATCAAAGAATACACTGAGGAGTTCTTAGCACAGAAATAGGTTTCTATTCCTGTGGTACTTCCTTTTACAGGTTTGCTGAGCAATCAGCAAACCTGTAAAAGCTCCGGAACCTTACTCTCATAAACCAAAATAACGCTGTGGGGTGATGTGCCTTTGCTTCTGGGCGGACTCGAACCGCCATGCTGTATACCAGCACCACGACCTCAACGTGGCATGTCTACCATTTCATCACAGAAGCGTTGTGACACATGGTTGTGTCTTTGTGTGTCACAAGTGTACCAGATTTTTTCGGGAGATCAAAGCGCCGGTGACGTCTGGAGGCGCGACGCACGATCTTGGTCGGTTTTAGGTAAACCTTGATTCAACTCATGTGGCACATTATACTAAAGCATAATACGTTTCAAACATCCCTTCTTTCAAAGATGGGTGCTTGAGCATGTCTATAGTTTTAATGAGGAGTATCCCATGTCTGGTGCTACAGGAGAACGCCCGTTTTCAGATATTTTAACCAGTATTCGTTACTGGGTTATTCATAGTATTACAATCCCATCATTATTCATTGCTGGATGGCTTTTTGTAAGTACAGGTTTAGCGTACGATGTCTTCGGAAGTCCACGACCAAATGAATATTTCACTGAAGATCGTCAAGAAGCTCCATTAATTACAGATCGTTTTAATGCTTTAGAACAGGTGAAGCAACTGTCTCAAGTTGATTAATCTTGTTGTCTTTGTCTTTTTGACTCGAACCACTATCGTCAATATTTTTTTATCATGACTACCAAACAACCGACGACTTATCCTATTTTTACAGTACGTTGGCTTGCTGTACACGCGCTTGCAGTGCCAACTGTTTTCTTCTTAGGATCAATTACTGCCATGCAGTTTATTCAACGTTAGTACGTTTTTACGCTTAAACTTTTTATGTCTACGCCAAACCCAAATAAACAATCAGTTGAATTAAACCGTACGAGTCTTTACTGGGGTTTACTGTTAATTTTCGTACTCGCGGTTTTATTCTCAAGTTATATTTTTAACTAAGTACACGTTATTTATTTCGTTTTTGTACGAAAGTTCTTTTAGGAGAAGAAACAATGTCTAACACTGGAACTACTGGACGAATTCCATTGTGGCTTGTCGGGACTGTAGTTGGTCTTGCCGCTATTGGTCTGCTAGCTGTTTTCTTTTATGGATCGTACGTAGGATTAGGCTCATCGCTTTAATTCTATTGTAATATGCGCAATATCGGTGGTGGTTTATTTGTATAATAAATCAAATGCGGTGCTGCGGTGCCGAGCATTGAGATTTTAGGTTCTGTCAGTCAATTACTTGACATGACTTAAAATCTCCCGGTATACTTGCGACAATTAACGGGCTTTTTCGTGCGGGTTTTTGACCCTACGTGCGCAAAGTGCACCTGTGAGGGCGGGCGTAGCCAAGTGGTAAGGCAATGGATTGTGACTCCATTATTCGCGGGTTCAAGTCCCGTCGTTCGCCGATAACGTGGCTGAAGGCCTATATGAATTTACGTGTTTGATATGCAAATATTGTCTTGAGTTTTCTTTTATATCTCGTGCGCATTTACGCATCGGGCACGTAAAGATCCAGCACCGGGTGCTTTGTTTCGTCGTTTTATTCTTTGTAAAGCTGTGAGGGTTTTGGTATGAAATTATGCTATTGGATGTATGCGGGGCCAGCACACATTGGAACTCTACGGGTGGCGAGTTCGTTTAAAAATGTGCATGCAATTATGCATGCCCCGTTGGGTGATGATTATTTTAACGTGATGCGGTCGATGCTCGAACGTGAACGTGATTTTACTCCCGTAACGGCAAGTATTGTGGACCGTCATGTATTAGCACGCGGGTCCCAAGAAAAAGTGGTCGACAATATTACGCGTAAGGATAAGGAAGATCAACCGGATCTGATTCTCCTGACGCCAACTTGCACGTCAAGTATTTTACAAGAAGACTTGCCCAATTTCGTGAATCGCGCTGCAATGGAAACCTCGGCGGATGTTCTCCTCGCGGACGTGAACCATTACCGTGTTAATGAACTCCAAGCCGCCGATCGGACATTTGAGCAAGTCGTGCGGTTTTATGTAGACAAACAGCAGGGTACATCGATTCCAAAAACGGTACGCCCAAGTGTAAATATTCTTGGCATGTTCACATTAGGCTTTCACAATCAACACGATACCCGCGAATTGCGTCGACTTCTCAATGATGTCGGTATTGACGTCAATATGGTTATCCCTGAGGGCTGCTCCGTGCATGCGTTAAAAAATGTACCGAAAGCGTGGGTGAATATTGTGCCCTACCGTGAAGTGGGTCTCATGGCGGCCGAATACCTGCAGACCGTATGGGATATGCCGTATACCCGCACAATTCCAATGGGTCTTGTGGATATTGCGGCGTTTATTCGCGAGTTATTTGATAAATTGAAGGCTGTGCAGGGCGCCCATCGTGAGCTCGCCGAGAGTGCCCTCTTATCCGATGCCGCGGTTACGACCTATATTGATCAACAAACGCGTTTTGTCTCGCAATCAGCATGGTTTTCACGTTCCATCGATTGTCAAAATTTAACCGGTAAAAAAGTTGTTGTTTTTGGGGATGCAACCCATGCGGCGGCGATGACAAAAATTTTAGCTCGGGAAATGGGTGTTCGTGTGGTATGCGCTGGGACATACTGCAAACACGAAGGTAATTGGTTTCGTGAACAGGTCGTAAATTATTGTGATGAGATTTTAGTGACCGAGGATCATACACAGGTGGGTGATCTGATTGCTCGTGTGGAGCCCGCGGCGATTTTTGGGACGCAAATGGAGCGTCACATTGGTAAGCGGCTTGATATTCCGTGTGGGGTAATTTCCGCGCCCGTGCATATTCAAAACTTCCCGCTCGGGTTCCGTCCGTTCTTAGGATATGAGGGAACAAATCAGATTGCGGATCTCGTGTATAATTCATTTACACTCGGTATGGAAGACCATTTATTAGAAATTTTTGGTGGTCATGATACGAAAGAGGTTATCTCGAAATCCTTATCAAGTCTTGATGGTCTTGTTTGGTCACCCGACGGGTTGGCTGAACTCCAAAAAGTGCCCGGTTTTGTACGCGCCAAAATCAAACGAAATACCGAGAAATTTGCCAAAGCGAACGGCTTTTCGGAAATTACAGTTGACGTCATGTACGCGGCGAAAGAGGCGGCAGGCGCGTAAGGAGGCCGTGTGCACGGTCAGCATGTGTGGGCATTTTATGCCCACCCACAGCCGGCGTGAACGTCGTGTGTTGTGTTGGCAATTGCCAAGGCCGCATCGATGTGATATACTGTTGGTGAGGGTAGAAAACACCTGCTTCCAGGGGATATGGCGGAATTGGTAGACGCGCCGGACTTAAAATCCGGTGATTTTATAATCATGTGGGTTCAAGTCCCACTATCCCCAAATGTAAGCGACCGTGTGTGCGTACAGGTTGCTGTTGTTTTTTATGATCCTTTCTGCTACACTTGTGTACAACAATATAAAGGGTCGATGCCAGAGCGGTTAAATGGGGCGGATTGTAACTCCGCTGGCTTAGCCTACGCTGGTTCAAATCCAGCTCGGCCCAGAGATATACCCCTTGTTTTGCGTTGATAATATCGATATAATGTAGAATGGGTTTGTTACACTGTGATGTTATCTGGTGAATCATGGGAGGCCTTATCAGGAGCACCATTAAAGCAGTATAATACTGCCAGTTTGTGCAAGCCCATTCCACTACAATAGGCGGCACCCAGATTCGAACTGGGGAATAAAGGATTTGCAATCCTCTGCCTTACCACTTGGCTATACCGCCATAATTTATGTGTTTGTCATAAATTATTTTTTGCCTTACTTACATACTACCATACAAGCGGATTGCTTGTAAACCAAATATGTAAAAGTGTCTAAACCGCGCCAACTCAGTATGGGGCTTTGCGTGGTGTATGTTCAAATAAACTTTCTTTTTATACCCTTATTCTTTTCTCCAATCCCATCTATTTTTTTCTTGTATGTCAACTTTTCGCTCATTGCGGTATCGACTGCATGCTTTTATTCCCCATTTACTCGACATTCAACATGAAAAATTTCGTGAATTTATTACCGTTGGGATTGCTCGAAGTCTGCAGACCATTAATCCCATTCAAATTCGAGGCCGCAACCTTCGGATTGTACTGTATCCCGAATCTTTTCTCTTGGTTCCGCCGACATTAACGCCGCGTGAGGCTTTATTACAAAATAAAGCCTATGACGCGGCGTTATATGTCCCTGTACATAAGTTTGACGGCAATCAACCCCTTGAGTCCCCGCAGTGGGCCTTACTCGGTAATGTCCCTATGATGACACCGAACGGCCATTTTATTATGAATGGTGCCGCACGTGTTATTGTAAACCAAGTTATTCGACGTCCCGGCCTTTATTTTAAAGAAACTATCCAGGGGGAGGGGCGCGATGAAACGCGCGTTATTTTTTGTGATTTCATTTGCCGTCGTGGTGCCTGGGTACGGCTCCAGCTCGATAAAAAGGGACGATTCTGGGTTTGTTTAAAACGCACCCCAAAACTGAACCTCGACGATGTGATTACAGCGTTTGAGATCGTTGAGGCGCGTTTACAATCGTCGTCCTCGTTGCCTTTCTCGGCATCGGCGCTTAAGACATTGGAACGGCTGCAGGAACGGCTGCGACTATCGGGCCAGCCTGGTGACTCGGTTTATCGGTTTTTTTATAATCGCTTTAAAAACCCACGGGTGTATGATCTGGGGGTTTTTGCGCGCCATTCCATTAATCGTAAATTAAATCTTTCAGAACAATCCTTACAACTCACAGCGGCGGATTTGCGTGGTGCTAAAGAGTATATGCTCGATATTTACAAGAATATCAAAGTTGTCGATGATATCGATAATTTAGCCAATCGTCGTGTTCGGCCGGCGGGTGATCTTTTAGAGGCCCAGTTAGATTCAGGGTTATCGCGCCTTGAGAAGGTGGTTCGCCAACGCCTTGATCTTATGAAGCAGGATCGGCCTGCCTGGGTTTTATTCGAGCCCAAGCAGGTGAATCAAGCCTTTCGTGAATTTTTCGGATCAAGTCCATTGTCACAATTTTTAGATCAATTAAATCCATTAGGAGATGTTACCCATAAACGTCGCATTAACTCGACAGGTCCGGGTGGTGTGAGTCGCGATAACGCAACTTTAGATATGCGGAATATCCATGCGACGCACTATGGTCGTATTTGTCCCATCGAAACGCCTGAGGGTAAAAACGCCGGCTTAGTGAATTCCTTAACGGTATTCGGGCATGTTACGAATGATGGGTATATTGAAACGCCGTATTATCGTGTATGTCAGGGGCAAATTCAGCATCGTCAGGGACCATTTTATTTTTCAACCCCACAGGAGCAGTCGCGCGCGGTGCGTATTGCCCCACCGGATTTAAATCGCGATGCCGCACAAGTGTTACCACCTCTGGAGCTGCCCGCACGTGTTGCGAGGGCCGTACAAGAGGATTTTGTTCGTGTACCTCGCATGGATATCGACTATATCACGATCGCGTCACCCCAGTTGTTTTCGATTGCGACGTCATTAATTCCTTTTTTAGAGCATGATGATGCCAACCGAGCGCTAATGGGATCGAATATGCAACGGCAAACTGTTCCTGTCATGCGTCCAGAACGACCCATCGTTGGTACTGGATTGGAGGGTCTTGTTGTTGGTGAGTCAGGTCATATCGTCCAAGCGGCGCGCGCTGGGGTGGTGTCCTACGTTAGTGGGCATACAATTGTTGTCCAGTCCCCAACTCGCGCCGTGGCGCCGGCGATGCCGCTGCTGTCGACAGCAGCCGACTCAACGTGTCCCGGGTTTTTTCTTGCCGAAACATCACATACGACCCAGATGCCGTTGGCGGCACGGGACCCTAATAAAGTGCGTCCGCGCTGGCCGCGTGCACTGCACGTGACGTCGGAGACATCGTCTCATGCCCACATGCTCCATGCGTATGATCGATCAAACCAAGAAACCGCGTTTGTTCACCGTCCCAGTGTCAATGAAGGTGACTGGGTTCAGCGCGGGGATTTATTGGCTGACTGTGCGGCAAGCGTACATGGCAGTCTTGCGCTTGGGCATAATTTATTGGTGGCCTATGTGCCATGGGAGGGTTACAACTTTGAGGATGCGGTCGTTATTAGTGAACGTCTTGTTTTTGACGAAGTATATACCACAATTCATATTGAGAAATATGAAACCGAGACTGGTCCGATGGAATTTATTACCAGAGAGTCGCAAGCGTCGGGACCTCAATTGTCACGCCGTGCCAAGGCTATGCTTGATGACCTTGGTATTGTCCGTGTTGGGCAGTGGGTAAAAACCCGGGATATCTTAGTCCGTAAACTGGGTCCGTTTAAGCGTGTGCTAACACCGTGGCAACGGCTGGTTTTTGATATTGACCGGAGGGAGCTTCCCAAAACGTCAGATGCCTCACTTCGTGTCCCACATGGTGTTCGGGGTCGCGTTGTGAATACGTTGATCGTTAAAAGTGGGATCAGTGATGGATCGCTCCCACAAAAAGTGGGTCAAAAAGTGGCCTCTGTACGTCAGAAATCGACTGGTGTGGCTGCACATCAAGCTACATCCATCCGGACAATTATCCCGCACAAGGTGCGTGTGTTTATTGCGGAAAAACGGCCCATTCAGGTTGGGGATAAGGTTGCAGGTCGCCATGGGAACAAAGGCATCATCTCGTGTATTTTACCACGTCAAGATATGCCGTATTTACCAGATGGCAGTGCCGTTGACATGGTTTTAAATCCGCTTGGGGTTCCTTCACGTATGAACGTCGGTCAAGTTTTTGAGTGCCTGCTGGGTTTAGCGGGTAGTTATCTTGGCCAAGAATTTCGAGTGACTCCATTTGATGAGCTTTTCGGCGCTGAAGCTTCGCGAAGTTTAGTGTATTTAAAATTATATCAAGCGCGATTAAAGACAAAACAAAAATGGCTCTTCCACCCAAGTTTTCCCGGTAAAACACGCGTTTTTGATGGTCGGACTGGCGAGCCATTTGATCAATTTGTTACTGTCGGCCGTGCTTACATGTTAAAACTTGTGCATTTGGTTGAGGAGAAAATTCACGCCCGGGCGACGGGTGGGTACAACGTCATTACCCAACAACCCATTGGTGGTCGATCTCGAAATGGTGGCCAACGACTCGGTGAGATGGAGGTCTGGGCTTTGCAGGCCTATGGTGCGGCCTACGCCCTCCAAGAATTATTAACTTCGAAATCCGATGACCTGGAAGGTCGGGCGACTCTGTTAGATTCCATTTTAGCGCCCACATTGGCTCGCAAACCATCGACTCGGGATGATCGGGATGAGTTGGACGGGACGCTACCACCGCGGGAATATCCGTTGCGGCCACTGCCGCCGCCACCGTCGCTGGATGCTCGGTTTAGTTTAGGGACCTCGGAAGCCTTCCGTGTGCTATTGCTCGAGCTGCAATCCTTATGTTTAGACGTGGGTGTTTACGCATTAACAGCATCTGAACCTTCTTACCCTAAGATTCACGACATGGTTGCCCACACGAAAATCGACTTGTATAAACTTCAGGGTAACCGGAGTTTGGCCTAGGGTGTAATTCTTTTACGGAGATAACCATTGTGTTTAGTTATTACAAACAACGTGAACTGCATTTTAAGGAACGTTCTTTTCACGATCGTCGCATTATTTTTGATTCACTTATTCTTGGTTTGGCTTCACCACAACAGATCGAAACTTGGACCCAACGACGTTTAACAAATGGCACCTATGTGGGGGAGGTTTTACACGCCAAAACGGTTGATTATAAAACATTTAAGTCCCTCCGTGATGGTTTGTTTTGTGAACGTATCTTTGGGCCGGTTAAAGATTATATGTGTGCGTGCGGCAAGCAACAACCAAACGAAGATGTTACCTTTTGCACTGAATGTGAAGTTGAGTATGGACCTTCAACCCTACGTCGGCGTCGATTAGGCCATATTAATTTATTTTCCTCGGTGACGCATATTTGGTATTTGAAGGGCCGGCCAAACTACATTTCGGCGTTATTGTGGCGCAAAAATAAATCCATTGATGCGCTTGTCTATTGCATGACAGTATTAATCGATGTGGAGTCTGCCGGTGTTTTACCGACGTCGACAAAAGTCTCAGGAAAGGCACTTATCGAGGTTTATACGCCGAGTCGGGCGGTCCCGGTGCTTGCAACCTCGTGTTGTGATCCGTTGCATAAGGCAAAGTTTTTACAATACTTTACATCCCATCCGTACCCAGACGATCAACACCTGTATCCGTATACCACTGCTGAGACCAGTGCCGCGCATCACCCAACGAACGATCTTTTTAGCGCGCTCGATCCTGATTGTTTGTTTACGGATATGGTGCAGGCGCATCTTTTAAATCGTGACGAAAGTATGCGGAATTTGCTGGCTTCAACGGGTGGTGACGCGGTTGCCGCCTTATTGGATCGTTTGGACCTCTCTCGGTTACGGCACCTCTTAGCGTGTGAAATCCGGGCGATGCAACCGCGCATCAAAGCCTTCGCGGTTTCGCGGGTGAAATTACGAACGATGAAGATCATTTTACGTCGATTAATTCGACGTCGAACGGTGTATATCCGTCGGTTTAAAATCCTTGATACGTTTTATCGTTCTAACAAGAATCCGTCGTGGATGACGTTATCTGTGTTACCGGTCTTGCCTCCGGATTTACGTCCGATTCTGGTTGTGAATCAGCAAGTTATGGCGTCGGATTTAAATCGATTGTATCAGCGCGTGCTCTTTCGTAACAATCGAATGAAGCGTCTTCGCATTTTAGATTTGGAGAATATTGGTTACACAAAACGCTTATTACAGGAAGCCGTGGATGCGCTCATCGAAAACGGGAAGGGTGGTACGACGGTAGCTTTGGGTACCCACAATCAGCCATTAAAATCCTTATCTGACCGATTAAAAGGGAAGCGTGGACGGTTTCGTTTAAACCTACTTGGGAAGCGTGTGGATTACTCTGGACGGTCGGTTATTGTTGTTGGCCCAAAACTGAAGGTCCATGCCTGTGGCTTACCGCGGGAAATGGCATTAGAGCTGTTTTATCCTTTTTTAATTCGTCGATTATTAGAAAAATCGTACGCGAAAAATATTATTCGAGCGAAGCGGTATATTGCTCGTCAAGACCCAATTATTTGGCGTGCTTTAATGGATATTCTGGGCCAATTACCAATTCTGTTAAATCGTGCGCCAACACTGCACCGTTTGGGCATTCAGGCTTTCCGGCCGTATTTAGTGGCCGGACAAGCAATCTCACTTCACCCCCTGGTGTGCAGTGCGTTTAACGCGGATTTTGATGGTGACCAAATGGCCGTGCATGTGCCCCTCTCGTTTCATGCACGGGCAGAAGCATGGCGCCTATTATGGTCACGAAATAATCTTTTAGCGCCGGCAACTGGACAGCCCATTTTAATTCCGAGCCAAGATATGGTTCTGGGGTGTTATTATTTAACAACCGATGGGGTTGCTCGCTCGACACCGAAGTCCAGACCCGACACGCCATCGGACGGGTATGGGATGTATTTTGCGTCCCCGTCGGACGCCATGACGGCCTTTCACCAAGATCTTATTAATCTGAGATCACAAATTTGGCTCCAAATCCCAGCCGAGACCCAGTGTGAGACCACTGATGCGGGCCAACTACCGAATGAGATCCAAGTCTCTGCCAATGGGAATGGCTTGCTGGTGGAACACAAATATCAAGATCGTGGTGTCTACGTATTGTCTTCGGACGACCATTTTTTTATTGAATATATGCAGTTGCTGTGGCAATACATTCGCACCACGGCTGGTCGAATTTTATTTAATGATGCGCTGAGTACAACCCCACCTCGGGTATCACCATCAACTCAAGAACACCTTGACAAGGAAGTTGAGGCGCTTGTTTCCCCGAAAAGAATGACGTGGGAAGATCTTTTTCCTGACGAATTTGGCCCGAACCTTTTAGATTCATCGACGGCGGAGTAATCTGCCTCTCTTTCATTTTTTATTATGACCACAACTCCGTTTTTCTTTAATCAGTGTTTAGACAAGGGTCGCTTGAAGCATATGATCCAGTGGTCCTTGATCTATCAAGGTGAGTATAAAACCATTCAAATTATTGAAAATTTAAAAACGCTGGGCTTTCGATATGCGACCCATGCGGGTGTTTCCTTAAGTCTCGACGATCTCAGCGTCACGCCCAAAAAGCGTGACGAGGTGCTTGATGCAGAAACGTTTGTAAGACAAAGTACCCACGGTGGGTATCGTGGAACCCGGACGGCCATCGAGGAGCTCCAGAGTGTAATTGATACCTGGCACCGTACCAGTGAAAACGTCAAGCAACACGTTATTGACTATTTTGAGGCGACTAATATTTTAAACCCGGTTTATATGATGGCCTTTTCTGGCGCACGTGGGAATGTTTCTCAGGTTCGTCAATTGGTTGGTATGCGGGGTTTAATGGCTGACCCGAAAGGGGATATTCTCGGTTTTCCAATCCGAAGTAATTTTCGTGAAGGCTTAACCGTAACGGAATATATGATTTCGTGTTATGGGGCGCGCAAGGGGGTTGTTGATACGGCGTTGCGTACCGCTGATGCGGGCTATTTAACGCGTCGACTCGTTGACGTGGCGCAGCATGTGGTTGTTAAACAAGGCTCGTGTGGAACAAGACGTGGTATTACGGTGTCGTCCCTTACATCTTACGGTAAGACCGTTTTAAAATTACACGATCGTTTAGTTGGCCGTGTCGTTGCGGCGGATTATACCCATGAAGGTCGTCTGATTGCCCGCCGTAACGAGCCAATTTCCGAAGAACTGGCGGACGCATTGGTCGAAATCCGTAAACGTCGCAACACCACGGCGAAGGATTCTGGCCCCCCCTTACGCGTGCGTTCCCCGTTGACGTGCGAATTACGTTCAGGGGTCTGTCAATTATGTTACGGGTGGAGTTTAGCGCAAAACTCGATGGTAACGCTTGGTGAGGCCGTTGGGATTATCGCTGGCCAATCCATTGGGGAGCCGGGGACTCAGTTAACGATGCGAACTTTTCACACGGGTGGTGTTTTTACCGGGGATGTTGATGAACAATTTCGGACGCCCCATCCAGGTCGTGTGACCTTTCCGACACCTTTTCCTGGGAAGTTAATTCGAGATGCATATGGTCAAATTGCCTTTTTAGTAAAGGCGGCTGGCTGTATGCTTATTACTGATGAAACACGCAATGTTCAGACGCAAGTCAAGGTGCCGCTGCATACTGCTTTATTTGTCCGAGAAGGTCAATATGTGTATGCGAATGAGCTGATTGGTCAATTCAATGGTGTCGGGTCGCAGCAGAATGAACGCGTCCGTACCAAAAAGATTGTTTTTTCAGAGATGAGTGGCCAGGTTATTTTGGAAAAAACACGTGTTAGTGCTGGACGACTGGAGGAAAAAGTTATCTCGCCATCCAAACCAAAGAAGCCTACGCCCATCACTTGGAGCCCCACACCAATCGACGATTCGAGCTTTAGTACGACGCGAGCCCTCGGTACTGCGTGGATTTTAGCGGGGGATCGTCTTGGGTCCACACATGAGTTATTACCACTGTATAGCTCGTCTGGAAATTTACTTGGTCCCCATGTACCTTTAGAGCAATTGTCGATTCGAAGCATGCACGAGGGGCTCGTCTGTCTTCGGTCCGATATTGAGGGTGCCGGTTCGATCCTTTCCCACCCCATGCGTCCCTTCCCACCCGGGGCAACCCGTCGCGTGACACCACCCCCTCGCCCCAACCGACAGGATCCGGCCTACGCACGTAAAGCGTTGTATATTCCTCTGCTTTCGGGGCAGTATCAACGTATCCACACGGGTGGCAACTCGACCTCTCTGCGTATCATTACCGCACTCGGTGATTGTGTTGCCTTTCCGAAAAAATTGTTTACACGACGACCTTTGAATGCGCAGGAATCGGCCGTGAAGACGTCCGTGTCTCCCAGCCCGACCTTGGCACCCACTGCCGGTACACGCCCCTTCTTCATTTATTTACCTGACATGTGTAAAACGCATATCGGGGGCTCGTTTTGGCGTGTCGATACTTTGATCGACGGCAGTCGTCGATACGGCGTTCTCCCCTTTACCGCGCGGGTCTGGGTGGGTGTCGTTTCGCGAGGTCCGTGGTCACAGCGGCGACTTTCTTGGAATCCTGCCCATCGGGCTGTTTCGGTTCGTCCCCTTACCCGCACGTCGCGTCGTGTGCGTTTTTCGCGGTGGTTAACAACCGATCACGCTCTTGACCATTCGATGACCTTGCAAGCGAGGCCGCATGCAACGCGTTCGTCAATTTATGGGTTGATTCAATCCACCCGCCCATTGCAACTTCTCCCGTCCACTCTACCTCCCTACGCGGAGGTACATCGAAATCCGTATTTAGTACGAAACCACCTACGACCAGAGGTTGCATCCTATGACCTACATGCCGTTGTTTCGGCATTTACATCATTGCCATCGCTGTATCAGTTCCCATTTTCAGTGCGATCTGCGACACCTGTTCAGTCACGCAACATGCGGGTGTATCCGAGTTGGTTATACTTCCCACAACCCGGCCTTTTCGATTCCCAAGCTCAGAGTCAGCATGGAGCGTTTGAACTGGCAACACCACTGCAATCCTTTGTGCCGGCATTGGTTGATACCCGTGCTGGGTCACCACTGACGTCGGGGCGTGATCGAACTCGTGCCTTACTTGACCGAGTTACGCACAATGCACCACAGACGACGTTTCACGCAGCGTCGGTTGCGCGAGTTCCACACCTGCACGCCATTCGCCAGGTGTTTGCCCTGCGTCATCCTGAATTGCTACATTTTATGCGTACGACGCCAACGCCTTCGTTTGTCGGGCAGGCTTACCATGCAGCGCACCAGATGCATGTCTTTACCCATGTACTTTCGCCGTGGGTGGCGTGTGTTCAGCCGAGTACGTACACCCTTTCGGCGGGTGTCACATTATACCGCACCGCCCTATTTCTGGGCTGGTTGTATCAATCGACGCGTCTTGGGATTGCTTTCACGCCGCGTGCACACCATCAAGTACGCGCGTTGTATCAGGAGAATTTTGCCGGTCTAGTTGCCGAAACATTTGTCGTTGCTCATGCACCGATTTCAACGGTTTCGTTGGATCGTCTGCAAACGATTCATCGCCGCCTGTCGATTGCGCAGTCCTTTGAGGGTGAACAACTGCACGACACCACGTGGTGCGCACGGCCCGCGGTTTGGGTCAAGCAGGAGCCAACAACGCGTGACTTTGCGTCATTGAAGCGTCCGAACATTCGAAATCGAGTGTATTTGCCACCGTTTCGTCGATGGCTTCGCACTTCAACCTATGCGCTTCGGATTAAGTGCCGCATGACGCGCCGTGACGGGTGGGCCCAACCTGAAATCACGTTGACGAAGTCCGCCTGCGCCAATACTTTTCTCGACCGGGCATGGTCGGTTGGGGTTTTTTCGTATCCCCCCCAACATGCTACGTTGCTGGGGGCTCCGAATACGTTGCATTTCGCACAGGAGCCTTTTCTGACTCAATCGTGCTCTATAAGGGATGCGGGTGAAACGTTTGTTATGGATCATAAAGATGTGATTCTGCTCCGACCACCCCATGTGGTTGCTTTCTCGCTTGAAAATATTCCCGAAATGTCGTGTGTTTGCTCAGTTGGGCAGATGTTACGTTTTGGCGATGAACTTGTGCCAGGTCTCGCGTTGCCTGTTTCTGGCCAAGTGCTCGCCATGACCCCCTCACAAATTTTCATTCGTCGCGGCCAGCCTATCCTTTACTATAAAGCCGCATCATTACATATTGCAGATGGTGAATGGGTCGACAGTGGACACCCTGTGGTGACGTTCGCGTATCAGCGTCTAATTACGGGTGATATTGTACAAGGTATTCCAAAGGTCGAGCAGCTTTTTGAGGCATCTCGCCGTCAAGATACCGCCCTGAATGCCCATCGATATGTGGCTACATTGTTTAAACGGTTATCGAAGGAGACACCTGCGTCGATTGCCACGCGGCAAACGCTGGCGCGTGTCCAACGGCAAATCATTGATCGGATTCAACTCATTTATTTATCCCAAGGAGTTACCATTTCGGATAAACATTTCGAGGTGATTGTTCGTCAAATGACATCCCATGTACGGATTCTGAATCCGGCCAGAAGCGGCTTATTTCGCAATGAAGTAGTCTCCTTAACGCGTGCTGAACATATCAACTTAGGGGTAGTCGTCCTGGGTAAACAGAAGGAACCTCGCGACCCATTGTGGTATTTCAGTGTGCTGCGGGATCTGGGCTGGGACCCTGTGCAAGATCTGGGGTGGGCACTTTCGTCGCCTTACCGTGAGTCTCAATGGAAGCCGCGGCCCTCACGTTTGCAGGCGAAAGCTGAGTATGTGCCATGTGTCCTTGGTATTACTGCTGCCGCACTGTCTTCGGAAAGTTTCCTCTCATCGGCAAGTTTCCAAGAAACAACGCGTGTCTTAAGTCGAGATGCCGTGTTAGTACGAACTGATTTTTTAGGTGGGCTCAAAGAACGTGTGATCCTTGGCGATTTAATTCCGGCTGGAACAGGATTATTTGAAACCATTAGATATGCGCAAACAACAACTTCAGCCCGTGTACCGTAGGTGTGGTCGCCCGATTTGTATACCGTGGATTGGCATCCTCGTGGTGTTCGAGCCGCTCGCTTGTCGAGCGCGTCGGTGCATACATGGGCAAATCGGGCTACCACCTTTCATCTATTTTTGGTACACTAAAAACGTATCGTGAACATATTCGACAAATTTACTTGACGTGTTTTTTGACCGAATATTTTTTAATCTTCTTTTATCAGACATTTCGTTGGAGAACTTTTATGGTTTGTTTACTAGCAAAATTACCGGAAGCGTACGCACCTTTTGATCCAATTGTTGATGTACTACCAATTATCCCTGTTTTATTTATTCTTCTAGCGTTTGTTTGGCAGGCAGCTGTAAGTTTCCGTTAATCAGGGCACGTCTGTTGTTTATTTTTTTTTCATCTAAGGATTTTATTATGCTTACAGATAGTGATGTTTTTGTAGCTCTTTTTGTAGCTCTCCTTACTGGTGTTTTAGCTGTTCGCCTTGGTGTTGCGTTATATACATAAAAGTATTTGTGTCATATTACGTTTTCCTGTAATTTGGTCGATGTGATAAATTACAGATGACGAACTTAACAAACTAGTCTCAAAATTTGTTATGAACTTAGAAATCGTTTTTCAATTAGCCGCGTTATTTGCTATTGTAGCTGCTGGCCCATTAGTAATTATTCTTCTAGCAGGTCGTAGCGGAAACCTATAAGTCAGGTTTTCAGTATTGTATGTGGATACGACAGGTGCCTTTTTCTCGTGTTTCGGCACAGGGGTGTAAACCACATTGAGAGGTTTTCAAATCTATACAACCCGTTTCAAAGAGCACGAGAAGAGGTGAGTACCTCCTGATCACGTCCTGTAGGACTTGAACCCACGACATCAGGTTTTGGAAACCTGCGTTCTACCAACTGAACTAAGGACGTTATTTGCGAGTACGTTTTTACACGGGATAACACCCGCTCGGAATGACAGGATTCGAACCTGCGACCCTCTGCTCCCAAAGCAGATGCGCTACCAAACTGCGCTACATTCCGTGAAAAAAGCTTTCTAAATGAAAGTGTACAAGATCTTTTCGCGAACTGCAAGCAATATAATGTTTTTACTTCGTTGAAACTTTCATTCTTTCCATCGCAGTATGAAAAATTTTTCAATTTATCTTTCAACAGCCCCGGTTGTTGCATTAATTTGGTTTACCGTAACAGCGGGTTTATTAATTGAGATCAATCGCTTTTTTCCAGATCCTTTGGTTTTCTCCTTTTAACATTTACGCTGTCTTTGGTGTACGAGCACATACTTGTCAACTTTACCAGCACTCTGATTGTCTCGGTGCGGTGTGATGTTGGGCGAGTATCGTGTTCTTTCTCGCCAGATTTCTTCGTCCGTGTGTATTGTCATACCTCATAAACTGTGATATTCTATTCCTTTGGAGGCTCTTTGATATCATGTCAAACTCCTCGACCCTTTGGTTGGATGTTGTGAATGGCCCTGACGCTTCGGCATGAGTCGAATTCAAGCGTTCGTATCCTCTCAACATGCTTCCTGTGCAGTTTGGATTTTTAATACATTGTCCGCAAACTGTCATGTTTTATAATATGATTTTTTGATTGTAGTATAAAACATCAATAAAAAACTGTTACCTTTTTTAATTTTATTGTAACGCGTTTATGCCTACAATTCAGCAACTTGTTCGAGACGCTCGAAAAAAGATTACTAAGAAAACAAAATCACCCGCGTTACAATCATGCCCACAGCGTCGTGGTGTGTGTACACGTGTCTATACAACAACGCCAAAAAAACCAAACTCTGCACTTCGTAAAGTTGCTCGTGTCCGCCTCACAACAGGTTTTGAGGTTACGGCGTATATTGGCGGGATTGGTCATAATTTACAAGAACATTCGGTTGTTTTAGTGCGTGGTGGACGGGTTAAAGATTTGCCTGGGGTTCGTTACCACATCGTACGAGGCACACTTGATACGGCTGCTGTGAAAGTACGTACACAAGGTCGTTCGAAGTACGGTGTTAAAAAGCCGAAATAAGTAATCTGAAAGTATTTTACGCATATTAGTTCTATGTCAAGTGGAAACTCAACACCTCTGGATTTAGTTCCAGATCCAGTATATCAAAGTCCAGTCATTCAAATGATTGTGAATCGTTTAATGAAAAAGGGCAAAAAAACCGTAGCCTATGCATTATGCTACGGGGCAATGAAAAATATTGAAGAATCAACGCAACAAGATCCGGTACAAGTTATTGAGCAAGCGATCCGAAACGTGACGCCCAACTTAGAGTTGAAGTCGAAACGTCGTGGTGGGGCAACATTTCAAGTTCCCGTACCTGTATCTGGTCGACGCGGTACCGCGTTAGCAATTCGCTGGATTTTAACAGCATGTCGTAAACGTTCCGGTCGTACGATGGCGTCAAAATTAAGCAATGAATTTTTAGATGCTTCTAAAAACATGGGAGCAGCTGTCCGCAAGAAGGAAGAGATGGCAAAAATGGCTGAAGCAAACAGAGTTTATTCAACGGGTCGTTTTTAGTCATGTAACTGACTTTGTGACACACCACACGCGCTTCGGGTCGTGTGGGTAACATATCTGAATTAAAACAGTAATTTTTTAGAGGTATTATTTTTTATGGCTCGCGCAAAATTTGAACGAAAAAAACCACACGTTAACATTGGTACAATTGGTCACGTTGACCACGGAAAAACAACATTAACAGCTGCAATTACAATGACGTTAGCAGCAACGCAAGGTGGTCAAGGTCGTAAATACGACGATATTGACTCAGCACCGGAAGAAAAAGCACGTGGTATTACAATTAATACAGCACACGTTGAATATGAAACAGAAAACCGTCACTACGCACACGTTGATTGTCCTGGTCACGCCGATTATGTAAAAAACATGATTACTGGTGCGGCGCAAATGGATGGTGCGATTCTTGTTGTATCGGGTGCTGACGGTCCAATGCCACAAACAAAAGAGCACATCTTATTAGCAAAACAAGTTGGGGTACCAAACATTGTTGTGTTCTTAAACAAAGAAGACCAAGTAGATGATCCTGAATTATTAGAATTAGTTGAGCTTGAGGTTCGTGAAACATTAGACAACTACGAATTCCCAGGTGACGAAATCCCAATCGTGACAGGATCTGCGTTATTAGCGCTTGAGGCGTTAACGGAAAACCCTCAAACGAAGCCTGGTGATAACCAATGGGTTGATAAAATCCTGGAATTAATGAAGCAGGTAGACACATACATCCCAACACCAGAACGTCAAACAGACAAACCGTTCTTAATGGCGATTGAAGACGTTTTCTCAATTACTGGTCGTGGTACCGTTGCGACAGGTCGTGTGGAGCGTGGAACAATTAAAGTTGGTGAGCAGGTTGAATTAGTTGGTTTAGGTCCAACAAAAGCGACAACTGTTACTGGGCTAGAAATGTTCCAAAAATCGCTTGACGAGAGTATTGCTGGTGATAACGTTGGGGTTTTACTACGTGGGGTTCAAAAAGACGAAATCCAACGTGGTATGGTTTTAGCGAAACCAGGTTCAATGACACCACATACAAAATTTGAATCACAAGTATACGTACTGAAAAAAGAAGAAGGTGGTCGTCACACACCATTCTTCCCAGGTTACCGTCCACAATTCTACGTACGAACAACGGATGTAACTGGTAAAATTGAGTCATTTAAAGCGGATGATGGCAGCGAAACGAAAATGGTTATTCCTGGTGACCGTGTTCGTATGGTTGTTGAATTAATCCAACCGATTGCGATTGAAAAAGGTATGCGTTTTGCCATTCGTGAAGGTGGACGTACGGTCGGTGCCGGATTAGTATCTGAAATTATTGCTTAATCCCAGTGACGCATTTCTAACCAAGGAGAAGTCTCATGAGTCTGCATACATTGCTTCAGACCATTGAAGCAAAAAGTTTAAAAACGACGCTTCCGCAAATTGATATTGGTGATACGGTTAAGGTTGGGGTGTATATTCAAGAAGGGAATAAACAACGCGTTCAACCGTACCAAGGCATCGTCATTGCGCAGCGTCGTGCTGGTTTGCACAGTACGATCACAGTTCGTCGAATTTTCCAAGGTGTTGGCATCGAGCGAATTTTTAATATCCACTCACCGGTGCTTCAGAATATTGAGGTCATTAAACGAGCAAAAGTGCGTCGTGCAAAATTATATTATTTACGTGATCGTGTGGGTAAAGCAACGCGTTTAAAACCCCGTTCAAACGATCGTTAATGACACACAGGTGTTGGTTGCTTCCGTGCGGGCTTGCTCGACACACCCAGCACCTGAACCTCGTAACACACAATTGGTGTATACTATTAGGTATATACTTTGCGAATAAAAATTAAATCCAAATTTTTATTCTTCATTTTTAACTTCAAAGGAGGGTACGTCTATGCCGATCGGTGTCCCGAAAGTTGAATACCGACTACCCGGCGAACCCGAAGCAGATTGGATTGATCTTTATAACTGCCTCTACCGCGAGCGCATGCTTTTTTTGTGTCAGGATTTAGGTGATGAGGTTGCAAATCAGTTGATTTCATTAATGCTTTACCTAAATGCCGAGGATCCGAGTCAGCCATTTTTCATGTATATCAATTCGCTTGGGGGTTCTGTTACCTGCGGGATTGGGGTTTATGACATTATGCGTTATCTGCAAAGTGGGATTACAACCATTTGTATGGGAACTGCGTCGTCCATGGCCTCGTTTGTCTTAGCGGGTGGAACCTACGGTCGCCGTCTTTCGCTCCCAAACGGTCGTATCATGATTCACCAACCCGAAGGTGGAAGTGATGGACAAGCATCCGAGATCTTATCCGAATCAAGCGAAGTAAACCGGATTCGTAAGCAAATCGGTTTAATTTATGCAACGCGTACGCAACAAAGTATTGAACGCATTGCGCGGGATATGGACCGTGACCAGTTTATGTCCGCTGATGAAGCCAAGTCGTATGGGCTGATTGATTTTGTTGCACGCACATCAAGCGAGCCGAATGTAGATCTTGGCATTCTTAAACTTTTAAATAATGAGCCTAACGGGCCACAACAATTCCGTGAGTTGGCATCGGCACAGTCGATGGAACAAGCCCAAGAGGCAATTCGTAACTTACCGGAATCGGCAAACGGTGGGTTTGAGCCATTTAAAACGTTTGGACCGGAGAACGGTTTTGCCAGCGAAGCTCAAAAGAAAGCTGCCGCTGAAGCGGCGGCGAAACAAGCTGCAACGAAACAACTTCGCGAGGACATGAAGGTGCTCCCGATGACCCGCGACATCCCAATTAATGACACACCAACGGAAGATCCAGAGGTTATTCTCTGGTCAGATCTCGCGGACATCAGTGACGTTGCAATTGATACAGCCCTTCCAAGCGATCCGGACGAAGAGCTGCAACTTTTTGCTCCGAACGTTCTTGTGGTTGTCGACGGTGGCATTCTGCTTTCGCCGTATAAAACAATGAATCAAGGCTCCGAGTCGCTACCGCGGGAGCTTCCACCGAAATTCCGTACAGGGGACGCCGGGAATGGTGCGCAGTCAGTCACGGATGAAAACGTGGATGTTTCGTTCGTCGTGCAAGAAATCGACTCCGTGCATACGTCCGATGAGGAGTAATGCTGGCGGTCTGTGGACAGTTGAGTAAGATAGGCACCCCCTTCCTACGGTTTGAGAAGGGGGTGTCCCAGTTTGCGTCACGTGGGTTCTTTTATTTCAACCGAACTTACTTTTTTATGACTCGAGTAAAACGTGGAAACGTCGCCCGTAAACGACGTAAAAAGATTTTAAAACTAACGGAAGGCTTTCGTGGGGCTTCATCAACGCTGTTTCGTACTGCAAATCAGCATGCGTTAAAAGCGTTAACAAACGCCTCACGTGATCGCCAACACCGTAAACGCGAATTCCGTTCTTTATGGATCACGCGTATCAATGGTGCGGTTCGCACATATGGCCTGAATTACAACGAATTTATCGCTGGATTAAAAAAGGCAAATATTGTACTTGATCGAAAAGTGTTAGCCCAGGTTGCGCTTCGCGACCAGGCTTTGCTTGAACAGCTCATCGATCAAGCACGTCTTCATGTATCGTAATTTGGTTTATTATGAAATTTTCACCTCGTCGGGGTAAACCGAAAGCATTTAAACGTCCCATTGCTATCATTCAAAAGAAAGTTACGCCAGAATATAGCCAATGGACGATTGATTATAAAAATATTGCGTTATTGCGCAAACTGATTACCAGTGAAGGAAAAATCATTCCTAAGCGTATCACAGGTATGAGCTCAAAACAGCACCGTGCCATTGCGGCGGCAATTAAAAATGCGCGCATGGCCGGCTTGTTACCATTTATTAGTGTGAGCCCGACTCGCGGCTAACCTATCCTGCTTTCGTTTGATCTTATGGCAAAAAAGAGTATGATCGCGCGCGAACACAAGCGCCAAGTATTAGTTCAAAAATATGCCGAGAAACGTAAACAACTGAAATTAGCAATTGAAGGGGCACAAACTATCGAAGGGCGTGCAGTCTTTATTAAAAAACTTCAAGAACTTCCACGAGATAGTGCCGCCGTTCGACTGCATAATCGTTGTTTAGTGACGGGTCGCCCGCGTGGCTTCTTCCGTCAGTTTGGTTTATCACGTCATGTTTTACGTGAAATGGCACACGAAGGGTTATTACCTGGGGTTACCAAAGCTAGTTGGTAATGTCTCTTGTTTTATCGAGGTTCACACCCTTTCCGTGTGGACGCTCGATAAAATGTCGTGTCCTAAAAACGTTGACATCGATATACAGATCGTATACACTATTTACAAAAAGCAGCCCCCATCGTCTAGAGGCCTAGGACATTTCCCTTTCACGGAAGAAACGGGGATTCGAATTCCCCTGGGGGTACACATGAACTAGGGCACAAGACTATTTTGTGTTTATGAATGACCAACCACGTTGGTACTTCCATCGCGGGATAGAGCAGCCTGGTAGCTCGCAAGGCTCATAATCTTGAGGTCGTAGGTTCGAATCCTACTCCCGCCAAAATGAGTGCACGTTCGAGTATTTGTATGTTTTTTGCACAAAGGCCTATAGCTCAGTTGGTAGAGCTCCTGTCTTACAAACAGGTTGTCGTCGGTTCGAATCCGGCTGGGCCTAATGTAGCGCACAGACGCATCGACAGAAATTGATCAGTTCTTGTGTATACGAGGGCAATTCGTGGTATACTAAAAATATACACACATTAAGTGCACCTTAAAGATGCCGTTCATACTGAGTGTGAACGCTTTAGTGTACTTCTACATGTAGGAGATTTTCTATGGCAGCTGCATATCTTCCGTCGATTTTAGTCCCTCTTGTTGGGCTTGTTTTTCCGGCTCTTGCGATGGGGTCATTATTTTTATACATTGAAAAAGAAGAAATTGCGTAATTTGCAAAACGTTCATGTTCGCGTTTACTCGTGATGCGTGTTATGGCTGGTCGTGTTTGCGGGGGGTACCCGCTTTGTCGGGTGACTCCTCGTGCGTAGGCATGTGCCTACGCACAGGTTCCCGAAAACGCGCGACACCTTCGGGTCGTGGCTTTGACCCGACCGTTATGCATTTGGTCCTCATAGATACATATTCAATTGCAGGTATAGTACAGGCAGGAATGGGTGTTAGAACGCACGCACAACGTCTTTTCGGCAGGCATAGGTACATTTCCTTCTATGGGTGCGTACACATTGTTCTTGTGCGTCTCTGTGCCTGTCACGAGACTTCCCGTCCCCTACCCGCGAGGCTGGCCGTATTGTGATATTCCGGGCGCGTTGGGCAATGCGGTCACCAGTCGCTGGCCTGCCGGCGTCACGGTGCGCATTGCCATGTGATGTCTTGCATTTGCAGCCCCAATTCGGTACACTTTCTAGTGTATGTGGTCGCGCCTTCTTAGCTCAATGGTAGAGTATTGGTTTTGTAAACCAAACGTTATCGGTTCAAGTCCGATAGAAGGCTATTTTTTTCTTGTGCTTCACTTAGCTTATATGGTATAAATAGCATAAGCTCGTTTCGTTTTCTTCTTGTGAGTGACGTTACGAGCCAGGTTTTGTTGAAACCTCAACCCCTCTATCTAGCTTTTTTATATTACGTTATGTCTCGTTACCGCGGTCCCCGTTTACGTGTAGTTCGCCGTCTTGGCGAGTTACCGGGTTTAACTTCAAAAACTTCAAAGAATCAATCGCGCCCCGGGCAACATGGGATTGCGCCGCGTAAACTTTCACAATATGGTGTTCGTTTACAAGAAAAGCAAAAAATTCGTTTTCATTACGGCATTACGGAATCACAACTGATCCGTTATGTACGTTTTGCGCGAAAACTCAAAGGATCGACTGGTGAGATCCTTCTGCAATTATTAGAGATGCGTCTTGACAATATTGTGTTCCGTCTTGGATTTGCACCAACAATGAGTGCAGCACGTCAATTAATTCGTCATGGGCATTTACAACTCAATGGAAAAAAAGCAACAATTCCAAGTTATCAATGTAAACCATCGGATAAGATTGAAATTGTCGATAAAAAAGCCACACGTGCGTTGGTTACACAAAATTTAGACGTTGCGTCGAACCGTCGCACGGTTCCGTCGTTTTTAACATTGGATAAATCAAATTTCCGCGGTACTGTCAATCGTCTCATTGACCGTGTCAACGTTGGTTTAGCCTTAAACGAATTATTAATTGTTGAGTACTACTCTCGTAAAGTTTAGATGTCGATGTAACGCCCCGCGCCCTGTGGCTGCGTTACCTTCAAACTGGTTATACAGTAGGTCGGTTTTTTGTTCTCGAGGTTAATTTAAAATCGAAGTATACTATAAGCAACGAATGAATAATAATCCGTAATGGGTATTATTCCCTTTCAAAGCGGAACGCTTTGACCCGGGCAGATTGTATGATCGTCAAATATTTAAATACTTATGTGACAAATGGCTCCACAAACAGAAACTAAAGCAGGTGCTGGTTTTAAAGCTGGTGTAAAAGACTACCGTCTTACTTACTACACTCCAGACTACCAAGTAACAGACACTGACATCCTTGCAGCATTCCGTATGACACCTCAACCAGGTGTACCACCAGAAGAGTGTGGTGCGGCTGTAGCAGCTGAATCATCAACTGGTACATGGACAACTGTATGGACTGATGGTTTAACAACTTTAGACCGTTACAAAGGTCGTTGTTACGACATCGAACCAGTTAAAGGTGAAGACAACCAATACATCGCGTATGTTGCGTACCCTCTTGACTTATTCGAAGAAGGTTCAGTAACGTCATTATTCACTTCAATCGTTGGTAACGTATTCGGTTTCAAAGCATTACGTGCTCTTCGTTTAGAAGATTTACGTATCCCACCAGCATACGCTAAAACTTTCGCTGGTGCACCGCACGGTATCCAAGTTGAACGTGACAAACTAAACAAATACGGTCGTGGTCTTTTAGGTTGTACAATCAAACCAAAATTAGGTTTATCAGCTAAAAACTACGGTCGTGCATGTTACGAATGTTTACGTGGTGGTCTTGACTTCACTAAAGATGACGAAAACGTTACTTCACAACCATTCATGCGTTGGAGAGACCGTTTCTTATTCGTAGCTGAAGCAATCTACAAAGCTCAAGCTGAAACTGGTGAGATCAAAGGTCACTACTTAAACGTTACTTCAGGTACTGCTGAAGAAATGTTAAAACGTGCTGAAGCTGCTCGTGATTTCGGTGTACCGATCATCATGCATGACTACTTAACAGGTGGTTTCACAGCAAACACTTCATTATCTCACTACTGTCGTGACAACGGTCTTCTTCTTCACATTCACCGTGCAATGCACGCTGTAATCGACCGTCAACGTAACCACGGTATCCACTTCCGTGTTTTAGCTAAAGCTCTTCGTATGTCAGGTGGTGACCACCTTCACTCAGGTACTGTTGTAGGTAAACTTGAAGGTGAACGTGAAGTTACTCTTGGTTTCGTAGACTTAATGCGTGACAACGTTGTTGAGAAAGACCGTTCACGTGGTATCTACTTCACTCAAGACTGGGCTGCTCTTCCAGGTGTAATGCCAGTTGCGTCTGGTGGTATCCACGTATGGCACATGCCAGCTCTAGTTGAAATCTTCGGTGATGACGCATGTCTTCAATTCGGTGGTGGTACTTTAGGTCACCCATGGGGTAACGCTCCAGGTGCAGCTGCGAACCGTGTAGCTCTTGAAGCATGTACTCAAGCTCGTAACGAAGGTCGTGACTTAGCTCGTGAAGGTGGTGACGTAATCCGTGCTGCTTGCAAATGGTCTCCTGAACTTGCTGCTGCATGTGAAGTATGGAAAGAGATCAAGTTCGAATTCGAAACTATCGATACTCTATAAGCCATTCTTGGCACTATGCCTTCCGTTTTAACGGATCTGTGACCTATGGACCGTTTCGGTCCATGGATCACGTCCTCGTTGACGGTTCAATTCCGTCCGAGGGCAATATGTTTTTTACTGATAACATGCATTGCCTTGTTGTACGTATGGTCGTCGATAGCATAGACTATCCTCTGCACCCCATAATTTTAAATAAAATATTCCTGTGGAGCACTTTAAAGTTGTTACTCAACACCTGTGAAGCCAAGGTTATACGTTAACGTGTTTGTGTGCTCGATACTTTCTCAAGTTGGGTTTGTAGGGAAGTTTCGAAGTTCATGAGCATATACTTTACTTTAATAGTTAATACACAGATAGTGTTGTGCCCCCCTTCGCGGGAGCCCCGTATCTGCACGGCGAATGCACTTTTACTGAGGCTACGTTGGTTTGGTATCGTTATGGATAACCTCACCAACGTGCAGCAGTCAAAATCGCCGTAACCGCGCAGACGTCTGTACGTGTTAGTAACTTAAACCCATACTACGCGTTGTTTCAGAACCAAGGTACACACGAACCGATAAGAAATCAGTTGGACATGCCGATTCGCATCGTTTGCAGCCAACACAATCCTCTGTTCGCGGCGCCGATGCGATTTGGTTGGCTTTACAACCACCCCACGGTACCATCTCTAAAACATCGGTTGGACATGCACGTACACACTGAGTACAGCCAATGCACGTTTGGTAAATTTTCACTGAATGAGACATAATATTTGATGCAAAACAATACTATCATAAAATTCACCTGATACACAGGTAGAAGCCACCACGTATTAGAGGGCATCGGCAAGAGACACCCTAACGTAAATTGATGCTATTATATGTTCGGCTCGTTTGTATTGTAGCACATTTCGTATTTGGATCCTAGGGCAATTAAGCGCAGTTTGTCTCTAAAGCAGGCATCTCAAGGTGATGACTACCTGTGTTTAGGGCACTCCATCTGTCGAACGCCGCACGGCGGGCGTGGGACATACCTCTAACTTCCAACCTTAAAGGCATCCACAAAAAAGCCGAAAAGAATACCCAACTTGAGAAGATTCCACGGGCGCCACGAAAAAAACGAGGTTGGCTCCGTCGCGCGGCGGGACAGCGGTCGATAGGTCTGAAAACTTATAAACTCGCAGATAAAAACAAAGGCGACAATGATGAAGCCATCCCATGGAAAAATATTGCGTAACGAATTTAAAAACGTACCAAAAATATTACCAATAAAGAAACCACACACTACACAAAACAAATGAAAAGAAAGATTTTCATTGGTCACCTGCAAACGCGTATTCAAACGTGACCACAGGGTGTTTATTGTGGACATAAGTCGTGTTGATCGAAACATAAGAAAATACCAGAAGTGGAATGCTGCCTGTTATGCACCCCCATCGGACGGCGATACATCGACTGACAGATCAATCGACAGGCATAATGCGAGGTGTGTGGCGATGCCACGAGTGAAGGCACGGGAGGCGTGGGTGGACAGAGGGGGAATGGACAGACAAGATTACCGGCTGTCAGATTTGAACTGACGACATTCCGCGTATGAGACGGACGCTCTACCACTAAGCTAAACCGGCGTGCTCTATACACAGTATTCTAAGGTTTTTTGAGGCATTGTCAATGGTTCAAGGCCGCCCCACCCCATCGGCAAAACCAGACATGAACGGCGGCACGTCTACATACGCCTGAAACTAATGCGAGCCCATCCCGTGCTGCGGTATCCCTGCCTTGTGTGTGTCCCTTGACACACGAACGCTGCGTTTGTATCCTTAAAGGCAACAGACCTCTTTTGTCAACAAAAAGGCCCTCCTGATGAAATTGGTAGACATGTCAGTTTTAGGCACTGATGCCGTGAGGTGTGCCGGTTCGAGTCCGGCGGAGGGCAGCATACGCGTTACTCCTGGCGCGATGCCGGTGTGCCTTTGTGGCATCTTGCGTTTATGCAGTCTTTTGGGTATGATACAAAAGAGTTCCTAAAGGTGTATCACGTCAGTGTCGCTTGTTTAGGTATGTGCGGGTATAGCTCAGTGGTAGAGCATCTCGTTGCCATCGAGAATGTCGCGCGTTCGACTCGCGTTACCCGCTTTGAAAATTGCCACCTGACCCCGCGGTTTGTTCCTGGCGGTTGTGTGTCTTCTTGTGCGCCCCCCCCCCCGAGTGATGGGGCATTGCATTGACGGCCATCTTTGTGATACACTAAAAAATGGAAAGGTGGCAGAGTGGTCTAATGCACCGGTTTTGAAAACCGGCGTAGTCGAGAGGCTACCGAGGGTTCGACTCCCTCTCTTTCCGTGGATGGGCTCATAAAACAGACTTGAAGTGTGATATTTAGACTAATTGCGAATGAAATTTTTAAAATCTACGGAGACTCTTAACATAGATGGGTAAAATCTATAACTGGTTTGATGAGCGTCTAGAATTAACAGCGATTGCTGATGACGTCACAAGTAAATATGTACCACCGCATGTAAACATTTTTTACTGTATTGGTGGTATCACATTTACATGCTTTTTAGTTCAAGTTGCAACGGGATTTGCAATGACGTTCTACTACCGTCCGACGGTTGCCGAAGCCTTTGAATCAGTGAACTACATCATGACACAAGTAAACTTTGGTTGGTTAATCCGTTCAATTCACCGTTGGTCGGCAAGTATGATGGTATTAATGATGATTCTTCACGTGTTCCGTGTGTATTTAACAGGTGGTTTTAAAAAGCCGCGTGAATTAACATGGGTAACGGGGGTTATCATGGCCGTATGTACTGTATCGTTTGGTGTAACGGGATATTCATTACCATGGGACCAAGTTGGGTACTGGGCGGTTAAAATTGTAACAGGTGTACCTGATGCCATTCCGGTTATTGGTGAACCACTTGTAGAACTCCTTCGTGGAGGTGTCGGTGTTGGACAAGCAACATTAACACGTTTCTACAGTTTACACACATTTGTCCTTCCTTTAGCGACAGCAGTCTTTATGCTGATGCACTTCTTAATGATCCGTAAACAAGGGATTTCTGGCCCACTTTAAACCCGGCCTGTCTTTCATATTCCTGGATTCAATGTTCCCGCGCATGTGTGCGGTAATCAAAATTGAAACGATGTGTTTCAATGGTATACATTTTATTTTGTTTTAGGAGCTCACGATGGCTGTAACGAAAAAACCTGATCTTTCAGATCCTGTATTACGTGCAAAATTGGCGAAAGGTATGGGTCACAACTACTACGGTGAACCTGCATGGCCAAACGATTTATTATACATCTTCCCAGTTGTAATCCTTGGGACATTTGCTGGTGTTATTGGGTTATCAGTACTCGACCCAGCTGCAATCGGTGAACCTGCAAACCCGTTTGCAACACCGTTAGAAATTTTACCAGAATGGTACTTCTTCCCGGTATTCCAGTTATTACGAACTGTGCCAAACAAACTGTTAGGTGTTGTTTTAATGGCGGCTGTACCTGCAGGGTTATTAACTGTTCCTTTCATCGAATCTCTGAACAAGTTTCAGAACCCTTTCCGTCGTCCAGTTGCTTCGACGGTGTTCGTGTTCGGGACTATCGTGGCGATCTACTTAGGTATCGGTGCAACACTTCCAATTGACATTTCACTTACACTAGGGCTTTTCTAAGCCCCCGGCGTACCCAGTCGGCATTTGGCTTCGCCAATAGCCGACGGGTGGGCTGTCTCATAAGACGTTTTTGTATAAAGTTAAGACGTTGGTAGGACCGTTTCCGCTGCTTCATCAGCACGATCGCTACCAACACGGCGAGCAGTACTTTGCCCAACTGGGCAGTCCATTGCGATTGTTGACGGTACCCTTTACATAGATGTTAACACAGATTCAAGCTTGGGTAGAACCCCGAAATGATGATTACTTTTGATTCATTTTATGAGCTGAATGTACTTGGGGACGACGCCCCAAGTACATTTTCGGTTTTCTATTACAATTGGATATAGTATACCTGTTATTCCTCGTAGCCGAACACGCGTTTGAAAACTTCAAGAACGCGGTCCCCGGAATCAATTGTCGCGAGCGGGTCTTTACGTAAACGATGACGTAAGCATAACGGAATAATTCGGAAGATGTCCTGTTCCGTTACTTCCGTACGACCTTCGAACGCTGTTAACGCAATACTTGCACGGTTAGTAACAATATCACCACGTAAGCCATCTACATCAAGCTCTGAACAAATTTGTGAAATTTTCACACGTAAGTCATAATTGATGGTAACATCTTTTAAGCGCGCGCGGGCTGCAGAAATTTGATTCGTTAGCTCTTGTTGCGACACGAGATACGTTGAACGGAATTCCGCCGGTGATTCATCAAATTGTGAACGTTGTTCAACGATTTGCACCCGTAAGTTTGGTTCTTTTACAGTACCAATTTGTGCGTGCATCCCAAAACGATCTAATAGTTGTGGTCGAAGTTCACCCTCTTCTGGGTTTCCAGACCCAACCAGGATAAAGCGTGCTGGGTGACTAATAGAGATCCCTTCCCGTTCAACGGTATTCCAACCCGATGCGGCTGAATCCAGTAACACGTCGACTAAGTGGTCGTCTAATAAGTTCACCTCGTCCACGTACAGGATACCTCGGTTGGCCTTGGCTAATAAGCCCGGTTCAAAGGCTTTCACACCCTCGGTAAGCGCTTTTTCGATATCGATTGTCCCACACACCCGATCTTCAGTGGCACCCAGCGGAAGATCCACCATTGTGATTTTTCGTGAGGCAACCTCAAGTGTTTCGTTTGCTTGAACACGCTCACGCACGTCTTGGCTCATTAATTCAGGATCCTGTGGATCAGAGTTGAACGGGTCGTTGGCAACCACCTGAATTTCTGGTAAAAGGTCCACTAACGCGCGCACCGTTGTTGATTTTCCTGTTCCACGATCACCCATAATCATAACCCCACCAATTTTTGGATCGATGACGTTGAGGATCAGTGCTAATTTCATTTCTTCTTGACCGACAATTGCCGTAAACGGGAAGACTGGTCGGCTTTGTTCTTCTTGTGTTGTTACATTACTCATAAAAAAAGAGAGACATGGTATCTTGCCAATGCAAGAATTTGAATTTTTCAAAAATATCGTTTTCTTTAAGTGTAAACAAATTGTGTGCACGAATCAATAGGACGCCCTATGTGCGCACCGATTCGCACGTTCCATTGTTCTTCGACGAACTCTACGTTATTATATATATGAGAAGAAAATTTTTTATCGTAACTACAGTGAACATTATGATGCAACGTTGGACACGTGCAAAATCATTTTTAGCGTTATTGAGCGCGGTTGTTTTAACTTTTTCGTTTGCAAACCCTGCGAACGCATATCCAGTTTTTGCGCAGCAAAACTATAAAACACCCCGTGAAGCAAATGGTCGTTTAGTTTGTGCAAACTGCCATTTAGCGCAAAAGCCAGTTGAAATTGAAGTACCACAGTCAGTACTCCCTGATACGGTGTTTGAAGCGGTTTTAAAAATCCCGTACGACCAACAAGTTACGCAAGTGCTTGGGAATGGTAAGAAGGGTGGCTTAAACGTTGGTGCCGTGGTGATGCTTCCAGAAGGATTTACGTTAGCTCCGGCAGACCGTATTCCAGCGGAGATGAAAGAAAAAGTTGGGAAACTTTTTTACTCACCGTATTCAGATGACCAGAAAAACATTTTAGTTGTTGGTCCTGTACCTGGTAAAAAATACAGCACAATGGTTGTGCCTATTCTTTCACCAGATCCGACGAAAGACAAATCTGTTTCGTACTTAAAGTACCCGATCTATTTTGGTGGTAACCGTGGTCGTGGTCAAGTCTACCCAGATGGGTCGAAGAGTAACAACACTGTATATACAGCGTCGGCAGCTGGAACAATTGCGGAAATCAACCCGCTTGAGAAGGGTGGTTTCGAAGTAACAATTGATTCGGCGAATGGTAAGGTTGTTGATACAATTCCAGCGGGTCCAGACCTCCTTGTCAAAGCGGGTCAAGCCGTGCAAGCGGATCAACCATTAACAATCAACCCGAACGTTGGTGGTTTTGGTCAAACAGAAACTGAAATTGTCCTTCAAAACCCGGCTCGTGTACAAGGATTATTACTGTTCTTTAGTTTTGTTATCTTAACGCAGGTTTTCCTCGTTCTGAAGAAAAAACAATATGAGAAAGTTCAGTTATCAGAAATGAACTTCTAAGTTACGGCCTTCATGCCTGGTTTCGAAATAATGCCTGGGTACGCACGTACCCAGCCATTATTGGGCTGTCTTTTGCTGGCCCTACGACGCCCTCGGTAGAGAGGAGTTTGTGGTTGACGAAGTCTGTGTCCATCCGGTATAGTATTGAATGGAATGAGGAACTTCACTCCATGTACCAAGTGTTCCTGTGTGTAAAATTACCGTATCATTCAACGAATGATGGCACGTGTAATGTATCGGGCTGTTGGCACAGTTGGTTAGCGCATACGCCTGATAAGCGTAAGGTCGGTGGTTCAAATCCACTACAGCCCACACTTTGGTTGAAGTGTCTGACTCATCATATGTACAGGGGGTATAGCTCAGTTGGTAGAGCGCTGTCCTTGCACGGCAGATGTCAGCGGTTCGAGCCCGCTTATCTCCA